TAATAGAATAGGTGTGCACTTGATAATTAATACTTAACATAATTAGTTTTAATTTATAGTTTTAAGGTTTTATTTATGAACTATATTTATTATTTTTTTGTTTTAATTATGAATAGATTTACTCTTAAGTTTATATGGTTGGAAAAAAGCATAGGGGTATCTTTAGATCAAGTGATGGGATCTAAGACTAACCCTCTTACAGAGTACTTTTTCTGGCCACAACAAGATTCTTGGGAGGAAATGAAGCTTTTTTTGGAGAAAAGAAGTTGGATTTCTCAAGCATACTCGATTTCTTTGTTAAATCAAATTACGGATGTTATTACTTTTTGGCAAGAGAAAGATAGTATTAAATCTAATGACACGAATGTACTAATGCAACGTTTTCCTGGGTGTAGTTTTATAGTTCAGGAGTAGTTTTGTTTTTGTTTATGTCTGGAAGCCTTTGTGGTGAAATGGTAGACACTCATGACTTAAAATCATGTGCTTAATCGCGTACCGGTTCAAGTCCGGTCGGAGGTACTTTTTGAAATAAGAAAAATTTATTTTTTATAATTTGTTTTTTATTTTTTGATTTTTATGTCGTTAATTATCAGTGAAAGTTTTTTTAGTAGATTTAGTTTATTTGGTATTAGAATTAAAGATTTGCGAAGTTTAGGAAAACTTTTTTTACCGAGTAACTTTTTAGTTTCTATGTCTGTATATGTTCTTTTATTGCAAATTTCAAAATGTGCAAAAGGTAGACTTAAAAACACTTATTCTATAAAGGCTTATAAAAAAGTTTTATTAACAGGGTTTTCATCTTTTTCATTTTCTTGTATTCATTCGCTTTCTCGAACTTTGTCTAATGAGTTTATTACCTTGTCTTTTTTAAAACCTTCGGAAAGAATAGAATTTTTAGTATTTTTGAAAAATGAACTTATTTCAACTAAAATTTCTGCTGACAATACTTTTATGGGACCTTTTAATAATTTAAGTAATGATGTTTGGTTGATTAGTTATAGGAAAAATGTAGCTAGGCACTTACGTAACGTTTTTGTTTCTTCTTCAACTTTTTTGACTTTGGGTTTACCTGTTGAGCATGTTGATCTTGTCTATATATTGAAGATGGGTAAACTTTTTTACAAAATGTTAGGGTTGTCTGATAAAGAATTTGATTTTTTGTTATTTAAGGAAGCTTTTTTCTCTTATAATAAATATGATTCTTGTAAGAGGTTTTTTAAACCTAAGACTTCACAAGAGTGTTTGCGTATTTTGCTTTTTTTAGAACTAAAAAATATTTTAGGTTTTGAAACTGATTTGTATTTTAATGATGAAGTTTTTCACACTTTGTCTAATTTGACGCAGTTAGAATATAATCTTGGCTTTATTAAAAGGTTTGTTTTAGAATTTCCAAAGAGACCAAAATATTTTGAAGGTGCCTTTAATGATCTACTTATAAAAACCGCATTAACACAACGTAAACTTTATAATAAAAAATTTCATTTCTTTTTTTTTAATTATTCTAATTAATTTTATTTCTTAAACTTTTTATTATAAGTAAAAAGATTTGAACTTTTAATTATGCGTTTATTAAATTTTGCAATACTTATTCATCGAATTTTATTTGTTTTTATAATTATATACGGCGTTTTTTAGTAGGTCTACAACCATTGTGGGGTAGTGGAGTTATATCTTTTATACAATTTATAAATACTCCTAAATTTTGAATCGATCTAATTACCATTTCTCGTCCAGATCCCGAACCGCTTAAATTGATGTCAATTTGTTTGATTCCTACTTCTATTGCCTTTTTCATGCAGGTTTCAGCCGAAGTTTGAGCCGAAAATGTAGTACTCTTTCGGGATCCTTTAAAACCACAATAAAACTAAATGTGCTATTTAGATAACAATACATTTGTAATCGAACTTATCGTAAATCTTTTAATTTAATTTTAGCTCTTTATGATATTTCTATATTCAAGTTCTCTTACTACTTTTAGTTTAGTTTAATTTTAAAAAGTGTTAGTTTTTAAGTAATTTTCATTTTTAACTTTTTATTTTAGGTAATAGTAGATCATTTTTGAATGAAACGTTTTTTTTATTTCGTAAAATTTCATATTAAGATAATAATCTTCTAAAATTTTGTTATAATGTTTTTTATTGCCATAATAATATTTTTTTAGATTTTAGTTTAATATTTATTTTATTCCGTTTACTAATATTGATTAACAAGTAAAAATTAAGTATTAAATGCGAACAGATCCTGAAGATGCCCATGATATAACATTACCTTTCATGTCTGTAACACAAACAATTGTAAAAATTTAGCTTAATTACTTTTTTATTTATTTTAATTAAAAATAGTCTTATTAAATTATTTTAATTTTGTTTTTTTTTTTAGTTTATTTACGCAATTTATTGTTAAAACTAGTTTTTTTATTATAAAAGGTTTTTAATATAAAATAATTTAGAAAAATTTTACTTTAATTTCTTGAATTTTAATTGTTTTTTCTATTTTATTTAGTCTCTTTACATGAAGTATTCCTCTCGAAATTTTTTTTAATTTTTTTACTGTTAGTTTGTTTTTACTTATCATTTCATTTAATGTTTTATTTTAACTAAAAAAAGTTAATGTTAAAATTTTTATTTTAATTGTTGTTTATTTTTATCTATGTTAAAGCTTGAAAAACTCAATATATTTAGTTAGTTATTTTTAATTACAATTTACGTGAATAAAATTCGATTATTAATAGTTCATTTATTATTAAAGAAATAGTTTTTCGATTAACTAAATTGTTAATTCTCCCTTGCAACAGATCTTTATTAAGTGATAAGTGTTGAGGTAGTTGATTGGAGTTGGAGCTTGTAAGATTTGATTGAATAAGTGTTTTAGAAGTAATTGATTTTTTAATACTTATGGTATTTGTTGGTTTACAGATATAACTACAAATATTAATTTCTTTTTCGTTTACTAATATATGTCCATGGCTTATAAGTTGTCTGGAAGACATAATTGTGGGAGCTAAACCAAGTTGAAATATTATATTGTCGAGTCTCATTTCGAGTAGAGTTAATAAAATTATTCCTGACGATCCTTTTCTTTTTCTTGCTTTTTTTATATAATTTAACAACTGTCGTTCAGTTATTCCGTAATTAAAACGTAGTTTTTGTTTTTCTTTTAATCTTATTGAATACTCAGAAAGTTTTTTATTATATGTATGTTGTCCTGGAGGATTATTTTTTTTAGAAGTTTTTCTGGTTAGACCAGGTAATTTTCCAATACGGCGAATTATGCGAAGTCTTGGCCCTCTATATCTTGACATTGAGATAAAGTATTATATTTTTTAGTGTTCTTTTCTTTAGCCTAATGTTAAAAATTTCTTCCTTTATTATGTCACAGATAGGATTCGAACCTACACAAAACAACTTAGAAGGTTGATGCCCGTCCATTAGGCGACTGCGACTCGACACATCGTGGTAGAATGTTTGATTTATTAAGGTTTACTTTGGATTATTTTTGTTCTCATGTTTTTTATTTTTGAGATTATAATTAAAAAAACGCTCTTGATATTTATAAAAATTGTTATGATCTGTAGAATGGGTTGCATGAATTATGGTTTTTTTAATGAGTTTTTTTGTAGAAATAATTTTATTTTTACAGTTGGGAATAGAACCCAAAAAGTACTTTTTAGTTTCTCTACTGTAAATTGCTTTTGTAAGAATTATTTGTTAAGTTCTTTACCAAGTTTTAAAGCCAATAGTCCAGGTATTAATGCAACAACAAGTATTAAACTTATTTCTTTTATAGTTATTTCCATTATCTCAGATTTTTTAAATATTATTAATTTATTACTTTTTTTAGTTTAATTTTAGTTTAAAGGTTTCCTTGACGGACAAAAATAATAGCTATTATTGCTGGGCCGGCTAATACAATTAAAAGAAGTGCACTTAATTGGCTTATTACTTTTTGAAATCAATATTTTTTTAATATTAAAGCATTTTTATTAAATTTTATTCTCAGTTTAAGTGTTTTTTTATAAAATTAACAATCTCATCGGTATTCATACTTATTAAAATTTAATCTTTCTTTTTATTCTGATTGTTTTTTATTATTAAAAAAAATACCTTTGTTACTTTTTTTAGTACCTTACATTAACTTTTTAGTACCTTACATTAACTTTTTAGTACTTTTGTTACTTTTTTTAGCATCTTAGCGAAATTTCACCGCGCTCTGCCATACAAAAGTCATTAGTAAAAATAGTAAAGGTATAATAGGTAGTACAGTAATTTAATAAATTTATTTCTAAGTCTTAATAAGATTTTTCATATTAAATTGTAATGTTTACTTTTGTATTAATACGGATAGAAAACATTTTCCAAATTTATGATTTCATTTTTTTGTTTTCTGTAATAAATCGCAATTGAGAAATTAATGAGTTTTAATCCTTTGGTTTATTTAAACTACATCATCTATAATAGGATCAAAAGGAGCGTATGCTTCTGGTAGGACTGCAAAAAATATAGGATTTTAATAGTTATAATAGCTTTTGTTTAATAAAAGGAAATGTTTTATAATTTTAATACTTTTATTTAATTTAGTACTTCTTATTTTGAAATTTTAAAAGATGCCCCTATATTAAAATTTTAAAAATGGATTATTAATTAAATGGTACAATTCACTTAGTTAAAATTTTTTATATTTCAAATGAATAAACCACTTATTAATCATAATAAAAATAAGTAAAAAATTTTTTTTATAGACTCCATACGGCTCATCGTTTAAGTAGTTTTTTGCTATCTATTATGCGTAAGCCTTTTTAGCTCAGAGGTAGAGCATTGTATTTGTAATGCGATGGTCGTCGGTTCGAATCCGACAGAAGGCTTAAAATTGCGGGTATAGCTCAGTTGGTAGAGCGTGGTCCTTCCAAGTCCAATGTCGCGTGTTCGAGTCACGTTAGCCGCTTTTTAGAAAGTAAAATTAATTTTTAATACTACTATGGGATTACCTTGGTATCGTGTTGTGTTTGTATTTTACTAAAAGTAATAAAGATGCAAAAATTAAGTAATTTCTTTTTTTTCTTATTTTTATTTAATGTTTTAAGACTATTTGTTTTACATACTGTTGTTTTGAATGATCCGGGTCGTTTAATTTCTGTTCATTTAATGCATACAGCTTTAGTTGCTGGTTGGGCAGGATCAATGGCATTATATGAACTTTCTGTTTTTGATCCTTCAGATTTAATTTTAAATCCAATGTGGAGACAAGGAATGTTTGTATTGCCGTTTATGACTCGTTTGGGTGTTACAAAATCATGGGGGGCTTGGAATATTTTATCAAACGATTCTTCACCTCCTGGATTTTGGAGTTATGAAGGGGTTGCTGTTTCACACATAGTTCTTTCTGGTCTTTTATTTCTAGCAGCTATTTGGCATTGGGTATATTGGGATTTGCAACTATTTCGTGATCCTCGTACTGGTGATCCTGCTTTAGATCTTCCTAAGATTTTTGGTATTCATTTATTTCTTTCAGGGTTATTATGTTTTGGATTTGGTGCTTTTCATGTTACAGGTTTATTTGGTCCTGGTATTTGGGTTTCAGATCCTTATGGAATTACCGGATCTATTGAGCCTGTAGTACCTTCATGGGGAGCTAGTGGTTTTGATCCATATAATGTAGGTGGAATTGCATCGCATCATATTGCTGCAGGTATTTTAGGGGTAATAGCAGGATTATTTTTGTGGAATAGATAAACTATATAACGTTAATTGTATTCATGTTTGAATAAATTGATATTTTTCGTAAAAATTTTATAATTTTTAATTATTATAAATTAAGCTATTTTATATTTAACTAGAAAGAAAAAATTATTGATTTGTTAATTTGAGATACGATTGTGGAATACTTATTTTTTTTTAAATGAAGAAAAAATGTGAGGCTAACATTTAATTATTAACTAAGAGAATATTTGTTATATTGTTTAACATTTGATCGGATAAAAGTATAATTTTGAACCGAAAGGATACTTTTTTATTTGAATGAAATTACAAGAGTTTATTTTAAATGTTTATTAGAATTAGAGCCGTGTGAAGTATATTTTTCAAGTTCGGTTCATAAGGGGTCTTTTGTCTACCTGGTCATTTAACCGTTCGTCCTCCTCAACGTTTATATAAAGTTTTACGTATGGGTAACATCGAGACGGTTCTTTCAAGCAGTATAGCTGCTGTATTTTGGTCTGCTTTTGTTGTTGCTGGTACGATGTGGTATGGTTCTTCTGCAACTCCTATTGAGTTATTTGGACCAACAAGATATCAGTGGGATCAAGGTTTTTTCCAAGAAGAGATTCAAAGACGTGTTCAGAAAAGTTTGGAAAATGGTTTGTCTCTTTCAGATGCTTGGACTAATATTCCAGAGAAGCTTGCTTTTTATGATTATGTGCGGTTTTAGATTAAGTTTTTGAAATGTTGAGTATTTTATTTCTTTTATATAATGTAGGAAACTTTTATATTTTTAAGCGTTCAATTTTTGTAAGATATACTTTTATTATTATAGATTTAATTTTATATTATACTGTATTTTTTTTAGAAAGAGAATGTTCGTTTTCCAAATAAATAATCTTTTGTAGCTTTTTAATATGCATTAAACTAAATAAAACAAAGTAAGAAAATACTTATTTGATAAAACTTTTAATTATTAATAGTAATTTGTAAAGTGTAATGAAAATTATTTTTCTTGTTATATTTATTAATGGGTAAATATTTTTCCCAATTTAAAATCGGTAATAATCCAGCCAAAGGGGGTTTATTTAGATCAGGTCCAATGAATAATGGTGATGGTTTGGCTATTGGTTGGTTAGGTCATGCTGTTTTTGTTGATCGTGACAATTCGGAACTATTTGTTCGTCGTATGCCAACCTTTTTTGAAACGTTTCCTGTTTTACTTTTGGATGGTAATGGTGTAGTTCGTGCTGATATTCCATTTCGTCGTGCAGAGTCTAAGTATAGTATAGAACAGGTAGGTGTTTCTGTAAGTTTTTTTGGTGGTGAATTAGATGGTTTGATGTTTAATGATCCTGTTACTGTTAAAGTTTGCATTTTATATAACTTTCTTTATTAATATTATTCTGTTTTGTTTTTCTCTCGTTTTCCATTTTATAAGTTCTTACAGTAAAAATATTAGTGTGTTATTGGATGAGAATGATTTTCATTTATATTGAAATTAAGTAATCTTCTTAATGGATTAAAAATAATTCGTGTTTTATCTTTCATTAGTTTTTATTTTTGTAATGTAATTCGTTATTTTAAGTGGTTTTGTTAAAGCAAATATAAGAAAGTATATGTGATACTGATAGTTTTATAAATTTTAGGTTTATCAGAAGAAGTTTTAAAATTAGAGCTAAAAACGTTTGATATGTTGTTCATTTAGTTCGTTAACAAAATTTTTTTAGAGTTTTAGTTTTATAAGTATGCTCGTAGAGCACAATTGGGTGAAATTTTTGAATTTGATCGTAGTACTTTAGAATCTGATGGTGTTTTTAGAAGTAGTCCTCGTGGGTGGTTTACGTTTGGTCATCTTTCGTTTGCATTATTGTTTTTCTTTGGCCACATTTGGCATGGTGCTAGAACAATTTTTCGCGATGTCTTTGCTGGTGTAGATCCTGACTTAGAGGAACAAATTGAGTTTGGAGCTTTTCAGAAACTTGGTGATGTAACTACTAGAAAACAAGTTGTTTAGATTTTTTTTTAATATATGTGTAAAGTTAAATTTTTATATTTTTTATGGAAGCTTTAGTTTATACATTCGTGTGACAATTTTATTTTAAAATATTTTTGAATTACTATTGTTAATTTAAATTTATCACAAACATATTCTTTAGAGGTTTAAATCCTTTTGGTTTACATTTATTTTATAGTTAATAAATTACTTATTTTTTGTATAAGTTAGCTTGTTTATAGACATTTATTTCTAATTTTCTGTTGTATTTTATCTTTATGGTTATCTTTATATAGATTTTGTTAACTAAGAATAAAACATTTTCTCAAAAAGTATCTTGATAAGCTTGTTTTTTACTTGATTTCTTAGTTTTGGGTTGTAGAGAAAATCTATGTATTATTTGATTTAGGTACAATGGTGTATTCTGAAGATAAAAAAGTTGTTTGTAATTGGAAAAATATAAATTCTATAGGTAGGATATCTTTCTGTTGATTTAAATATCTTTATTTATTAGCTTATGTTCTATATGTCTTAATTTTTTAATAATTTAGTTATTTTTAATTCACTAGTTTGTATAATTAAGCTTTTGTGTAGTTTAAGGAGCTGTATGAAATGAAATTTCAAGTACAGTTTTGTAATAGCAAAGTAGTTTACTTTAATTGACTATAACTGTGTGACGCGAAGTTATAAAACAAACTTTTGTTATTTTTAAAGTAGATTAATTGTTATAAAACAAAAAATTTAGAAATTTTTTTACTTTATAATTTATTTTTTTTCGTTATTTTTATAAATGGGAATTATGCAAGTTTTTAAGAATGTTTTTTGTATTTTTTTTCCTCGGAACTTTTGTAGAGTTTTATAAAACGTTGTTGTTTTCATTTTTGGATTTGGATTTTGTTTATGATTTTATTGTAATATTTAATAAATTGGGTAATTAGTTTTGCTTGTTTTTGTTTGAGCTTTTTGTTATTTTTTTACATGAATAGTTCTTTTAGAAATCTTTTTACTTAACTATTAGCAGGTACCTTAGGTATAATTTTCTTTGCTATTTTTTTTCGTGAACCACCTCGTATTGTAAAAGTTTGGAACTTATGCTACTGGGTAGATAATTTAATTTCAAAATTTTTTGCGTTTTGTGGTCTTATGTTTTTAGTTATCATAGTCTTTAGTAGCTTGTATTTTTTTTTTATTTTTAAATGTGTTAAGTTTTCAAAGTAATACTGTTTCTTTAAAATTTAAATTCCTTCAAATTTAGGTTACCTTTTGTTTTGTAGTAATGTTTATACCTGTGAAGTTAATTTTTATTTTTGCGGGCGGGAAATTAAGTAGAAATGTTGAGTTGATTGGCCTAATTGTATTTTTAATATTGTTAGAAAGCTGCATGTTTAAAAGCATGTTCAGTTTCGAAAACGATTTTTATCGATTTACCTAGTTCATATGTTTTAATTTTTGTTTTCAAAATTATTTTAGTTTGTAGATACTTCATTTGGGAATAAAAATAGATTAAAGTATTAACTGGTAATATTTTTAGTGTTTTACCTTTGACCGGATTCGAACCGGCAAGCTTAGAGCATCGGATTTTGAATCAGACGTGTATACCATTTCACCACAAAGGAATGCCATGCACTGATCATAAAACGTTTTGTATTTATTCGTAATTGAATATCTTTTTAAAGCTTTCTTGAACTTTGAATCCTGAATCTATAGATTCTAAAGGATCTTTTCTTAATCGATGTCGTAAACATAAAGTTATTATTCGAAAAATGTCTTTCGTATTTACTTCTGTTCTGTTTTCGAATGCAACAAGAGCTTTAGCTGCTCTACTTGTTACCATATCTCCGCGTAGACCATCAACATTTAGGTCGGAACAGACTTGTGAAATTTTTTCTAATAAATCATAACTGATTGATATTTTGTTTATATTTTCACGTGCGTTTATTATTTTTTTCATTAATTTTGTTTGTTCGTCTTCATATATTTTTTTAAATTCTCTAGGATTTTTTTCGAATAATTCACGTTGTTCTACTATTTTAACCCGTAATTTTGGTTCTCTTATTGTTTTTATTTGAGCATGCATTCCAAATCTGTCTAGTAGTTGTGGGCGTAGTTCTCCTTCCTCGGGGTTGCCTGAGCCAACTAATATAAACCGTGCGGGATGACAAATAGATATTCCTTCTCTTTCAACAGTATTCCAACCAGAAGCTGCAGAGTCGAGTAAAACATCAACTAAATGATCATCTAAAAGATTTACTTCATCGACGTATAATATACCTCTATTTGCTTGGGCTAATAAACCAGGTTCAAAAGCTTTTATACCTTCTGATATTGCTTTTTCGATATCAATAGTTCCACAAACTCTATCTTCTGTTGCTCCTAAAGGTAAATCAATCATTGGTGTTTTTATTTTTTTTACGGTTATTTTTTCATTATTGTAAATTTTTTCTAAAACTTCGTTTGACATTAGTTCGGTATTATTTGGATCGGAATTATAAGGATCGTTTTCTACTACTTCAATGTTTGGTAATAAGTCTATTAGTGATCTTACGATGGTAGATTTTCCTGTTCCCCTATCTCCCATTATCATAACACCACCTATTTTTGGGTCTATTACATTTAGTATAAGTGCTAATTTCATAAAACTAAATAGTTGATTTAATTATTTGTTTTAAAAATGGATATGAATTATAATAAAATCATCCATCTTGTGTTATTTTTTTGTAATCATGCTATTTTTTACAATTTATAGTTTAATTAGTTTTAATTTTTATTGTAATCTAGATGTTCCGTTCAACCTATTTTATCGGGGAAATAATTTAGTTTAGATATTGAATGCATTTTTCTGCTTGTTCTAATTAGAATATTACTTTTTATAAAACTAAAATTTAATTCGTACATTTCCTCTTGACCAACAATTGATGTAAATGGGAAAAGTGGACGTTCTTCCGTTTTTTTATTCATAATTATTTTGAACTTTTAAAAATTGTTTTTTTTTTATAACGCTTTAGAAGTGTTTTGTTTAATAGTACTTAGTCAGTTGGATTTATAATACTAATTTTCGTAATTAAAACAAAAATGATATTTTCTTTAACTAAATATTTTTATGACTTTAACAGGTTTAAAAACGGAAGAAAGACTAGGGTTTTTTGACGTAGCTGATGATTGGTTAAAACGTGATAGGTTTGTATTTGTTGGTTGGTCGGGTTTATTGCTTTTCCCTTGTGCTTATTTAGCATTAGGTGGATGGTTAACAGGGATCACTTTTGTTACTGTTTGCATTTGTTATTAATATCTTTACGTTTAATTTATTTTTACTTTGTATGATATCCAATTTGTAAAATTACAAAAGTTTAATAGGGAAGTATAGAAGATGTACGGATTAGTTTTTTTTTTAGTTTTTCTAAAAAGTATTTATTATAAAATTTGAATTTAGTTGCTTTGTACGATTTTTCTACTATTTATAATATTGTTTATTAATACTTTTAAATGAAAATTGCCCTTCTTGTGTAATAAGAGTTTTTTGTTTTTCAGTAAGATTTATTCTGTATCTTATTGTTGTTTAATAAAGCCAAATAGAAATTGCTTTTTATTTTAGGTTTGATAACGAATTTCTATATATTGAATAGTGGTTTAGTTTAATTCGTGGTATACACATGGTTTAGCAACATCGTTCTTAGAAGGTTGTAATGTTTTGACAGCGGCAGTTTCTACTCCATCTAATAGTATGAATCATTCACTATTACTCTTATGGGGGCCTGAAGCTCAAGGTGATTTTACTCGTTGGTTAGTGTGTTAAATTATTTACTTTATAGTTTTAAGACTATCTTTTTATAACTTTTAATTTGCTAATGGTTATTTTCGCCTAAAAGAAATGCTTTCTTTTAGTTATTTAATTTAGAATATTTAATTGGGAATTACTTGTTCTGATTGATTTTACTTTTAGTATGTTAACTTTTATTAAAATGTTTTTTATTATGTTAATATTTCTATATTTAGACTTTTCTAAGTAAAATTTAAGTGCTTTATGTTATTTACTATATTTAAATATCATAAAAGAGAAAATTTTACTTTATTTATATTTTAAAAGCGTAATAATTTATCAGATTTTAAGTTATGTTTTAGTTGTGGTATTAGTTAGAGTATCAACTACATCAATTGGGTGGTCTTTGGACTTTTGTTGCGTTACATGGTGCATTTTCTTTAATTGGTTTTATGTTAAGACAATTTGAGATTGCTCGTGCTGTGCAAATTAGACCTTATAATGCGATTGCTTTTTCTGCTCCTATTTCAGTTTTTGTTTCCGTTTTTTTAATTTATCCTTTAGGTCAATCTGGGTGGTTTTTTGCTCCCAGTTTTGGAGTAGCCTCAATTTTTAGATTTATTTTATTTTTTCAAGGTTTTCATAATTGGACGTTGAATCCGTTTCATATGATGGGTGTAGCTGGTGTTTTGGGGGCCGCTTTGTTATGTGCAATTCATGGAGCAACAGTGTGTAATAGAGGAACTATGTGAAATTTTTTATATAATTTTATTTCGTTCATAAATTTAAGATTGTTAACAGTTGTGAATCAATAACTTAAACGTATGGTTTTATGAGAAGGTTATTTTATTTCAAGTTAAATATTTTTAGTAAGTATGATTTTATTTTTGTTGCGTTAAAAAAGTTATACTTTTGATGTTTTGTAGTGAAATAATAATCTCATATGGTTTAACATTTAGATTCTAAAATTTTAAATTAAGATAGTAGAACTTTATTCTTGTATTATTTATAAGAAGAGTAGAGTAGTCAATTAATTTATAATTAGTATTTTATATAAAATTGGCGTGAGCTAGTTGAAATTTACATTTCAAGTCTAGATCTTAAGGGGGTAATAATCTACCTAATGTTGAAAATACGTTATTTGAAGATGGAGATAGTTCGAATACTTTCCGTGCTTTTAATCCAACACAGTCTGAAGAGACATATTCTATGGTTACAGCTAATGTGTGTTAAAGAATTTTATACAAGCAAAAATTTAAAATTTTAAGCTAGATTTTTTATTTGAGTATTTCAAAAATTAAAGATAACATGCTTATTACAGTTTTAAAAACTGCTTTATGGCTTTAAAAATTTATTTTTAGTTATGAATTTTGACTTTAATTTGTGTTTGAGATTATTTAAAATTTGTTAGGTCATGTTTGTAAGGAAAAACTTTTATTAATAAGTTGTATTTTTTTTAGAATTTAACTTAAGGGAAAATTTTTTTGATTTATATAATAAGACGAAAGAAAAGTTTTTTCATATTCGTTTTGAAGAAAGATAGTGGTATTATTATTTATTTAATATTTTATCTATTCTACCGTTTTTGGTCACAAATTTTTGGTGTAGCATTTTCAAATAAGCGTTGGTTACATTTCTTTATGCTTTTTGTTCCAGTTACTGGATTAGTGCGAATTTTAGAAAGATAAAGTTTTTTTTTAGTTTTAAAGGTTATCTCTTATTTTAATAAATAACGAAAGTAAAAAGAAATTATAGCATGAGATTGAATTTCTAATTTTTGAAATGTAAGGAAGTTTTTGTAATTTTAAAATATTGTGAAGTATGATTTGACTTTTAAATTATATTGTCGATTGACTATAATTGTACTTTTGTGAATATATTTTTTGAACTAAACATAAATCAGTTTTACAGTTATTGTTTTTTGTATAGAGTGCCTAAGTTAGGATTTTTTATAAATGATGGCTATATTCTTTTATTGTAGTATGTGTAGTCTGTGTACAAGAATTTTGTTTCTTAGTTTCTTTGGATGAGTGCTTTAGGTGTAATCGGTTTAGCTTTAAATTTGCGTGCTTATGACTTTGTTTCTCAGGAAATACGTGCTGCAGAAGATCCTGAATTTGAGACTTTTTATACGAAGAATATTTTATTAAACGAAGGTATTCGGGCTTGGATGGCTGCTCAGGATCAGCCGCATGAACAATTAGTTTTTCCGGAAGAAGTACTTCCACGTGGTAATGCACTATAATATTTTTATTCTTATTTTTTGAGAATTTTATTTTGTTTTATTTTGTATTTGTAAATGTATGCGTAAAAGTACTTCCTTGTTTTTGTTAATGACTGATCCTAATTTTCTTTTTTATTCGTGGAAAGAGTTGAAGAAAAAAAAAATTAAATTTTCATCTTTTTTGAAATTAGATCGGTTTAACCCTGTAGGTAGGTTATGGTTTGAAAAAATTTCTTATCAATTAAGAGAGAACTGTTTTGATTACGAAAAGAATTTTTTTATCTCTTTTAATAAGCATGGTTTAAAGAAATATGTTTCACTATCTTCTTCTTTTCAAATTCGAATAATTGAAAATGCAATTATTAGTATTGTACAACCTTATTTTTCAAAAGTTTTTTCTTTTAAGAAATATGATATTGTTGAGTACGTATGTTTATATTTTTTAGTTATTTATTGTTTCTCTTTAAAATTTTAGAAATAATCTATTTAAGTTTTAGTAATTAATTTATTATATTCGTTTTAAAAGGTATTCTTAGATTTTTATTTTTTAAAGCAATAGTATTTAGAATTATTATATTTTTATTATGTGAAGAGTTTTTTATTTTTCTTTATTTTAAAATATAAAGTAGTTGGTTTATTTTGCGGGATAGTTTTTTTAAAGCTATATGCTGTACTTTTAGCTTTTCTAGTTTGATGACAAGTATTTTCTATATTTAGTTTCCCAGAGTAATTTAAATAATAATTTTTTTCCTTACTCTTTTTCGAAAAGATCATTAATTCAAGATAATTTTTATATTCGTAAGACTTGGTGTACCCGTCCTTCTTTTAGGATAATAAATTTTCCTATTTATTTTTTTCATAATATTCACGATTCGTTGTATTTTTTAAAGAATTGGAGTACGAATATTCTTTACTTTTTAACTTGTCGCATTTTAAAGTCGTTTAGCTTATTAAATAAAAATAGGTTGAAAAATATATTTTGTAGAGTCATAAGTGATCCTAAGATTTGGTTAGAAATTGAAAAAATGATTTTAGCTAATATTATAGATTTTTCAGAAAACCATCTGTATAAAAGTTTAACTTTTGACTCAAGTTTATTATCTTCGTTTTTGTTTGATCTTTATTTTATAGAATTTGATTTTTTTATATCTCAGATTTTATTTTTACTTAATTCTAGGAAAACTTTTTATTTGGTTAACAGTTTTGGTTTAAAAAGAAAATATAAGTTTTTTTCCTTTGACTTTTTGCCTATTAAGATTGAGAAGCATTTACTTTATTCTTCTAATCCAGGTTTTTTTAAAACTTTAACATTTTCAAAAATGAAGGAATATTATTGTAAATCGAGTGTAGATTTTAAGGTAATATTTTTTGACAGGCAAGTTAGTTATATTCGTTATTTAGATTTTTTTTTGTTAGGGTTTGTTTCTTCTAAGTTTATTGTTTCTTCTTTCAAGCGAAAAATAAAAAACTTTTTACGTACAAACCTTCATTTCGAGTTATCGGAAAGTAAATTTCATGCGGCGTCTGAAAGGTCTATTTATTTCTTGGGATATAATATACGTTCTATTCCTGTTTTTATTAATACTCCTATTTTTTCGGTAAAAAAAAGTTTCTTGTTACGATTAGTTATTAAGATGAAACTTTTTTCTAATAGGTTTTTGAATAAATTAAATTTCGATTCTTTTAGTAGTTTTCGGCGTATTTTTTTAAACAAAAGATTTTCTTTTTCTTCTTTTGAAGACAAAGTGTGCTCCATTATAGTAAAATTTAATCTTTTGTATTCTTTATATAAATATTAAATTAAAAAAAAGTTCACAATAAACTTAATATAGGTATATATATTTTTTTGTTTAATTATTAACTAGTTGTATTTCTTTTAAAAAGGAGAAATTACTTTTTTAGGTAAAAGCATTATATGAATATTTTTTAAAGCTTTATATGTTTATGTAAAGTTTGTAAATCAGATTATAAAATGTTTTATATCTAGTTTTATAAATTATTGACTTATATTTTTCAGTATGAATCAATTCGTTCTTTACAAATAGGAAAACTTTTAAATTTTTCATTAAATTCTAATGTACCATCTAAACGTGTATCTTTTTTATTAAAAAATAATATTTTTTATAAATATCAATCGTACTCTTTTAATTTGTTCATTACTCGTATTAAACTTTGTGTTACACAGCTTTCACAATTCTCATCTTCTTTTATTATTCGTTCTGTTACTCCTTTAGATATTACACTAAAAGAAATATTATTTCAATTAAATAAAAATTATTTACTTTATCAAGAAAACATTTTTACGTCCTTAGATAAAACTAAAATGCTTTATACTTTTGATTTATCTTGTAAAAAAGATTTGGCTATACATAGTGATAACTTTTTTTTTGATTCTCTTTCAAAAAGACCATTAAAAAATTCATCTTTACAATTTACTTTTCTTATTTCATTCGATAGTTGTTTTAAAGTTCTTAAATTTTATGGTTTTATTCATTTTTTTAAAAAACGCCCTATTAGTAATGCTCGATATTTACTTTTTGAAGATTTGTATATTATACAGTCTTTTGGAAATCTTTCTTATTCTATTTTAAACTGGTTTAGGGCTGTTTCAAACTTTCATAAAGTAAAATTTATTATAGAATTAGTTAGACAGAGTTGTATTTTAACATTGTGTAGAAAACATAATAAGGGTAAAAACTGGTCGTATGGGATTTATACTCCTAATTTATTAGTTTTAAGAAGTTTATTTAATAATAAATCGTTTTTTCCTGATCGTACTTCTCTTACAAGAATGTATAGTAAGTTTTTAATATCTGATTACTATTCTTACTATTTTAATGAAAGTTTCTTCTTTTTATGATTTGGATGTCATTGCTATCTTGTTTTGGTATGGTAGTATCAGAAATTTTTTCATAATACTTTTTTAGGTTCGAATTTTGTTAACCTTTATCTTTTTAATGAATATTTTATTTTATCTATTCAGAAAGCTGTATGTAATTAGTACATTTACAGTTTGGTGAACGATATTTTCGATTTATCTAACTGTTGGTGGTCGTGACCAAGAGTCGACAGGATTTGCTTGGTGGTCTGGTAATGCTAGACTTAGTATGAAATTTAAACTTTTATTTTATGGATTTTTAATATTTAGATACTTATAGTGTTTATTTAATAAAAAATAGAATTTATTTAGTTAGGTATTTGATAAGTCGAGGGTAATATTTTAACGAGTATAAAGCCGTAAATCTTTGTTATGTTAAGCTTAAAAGTAAATTTACATTAGATTATTTATGTTAATAGAAAAATTTAAAGCTTTACTTGATTATGGTAGGTAACGAGCATACTACATTTTTGTACATTATGTTCTAAAACAAGTTAAATAAAGGATACTTACCGTTTACTTAGTTTATTAAATTTATCTGGAAAACTTTTGGGCGATGTGACTCTTAGTTGTATTATTTTTAAGTTTATGTGTTTTTTCGATATAGTAAATGGTTAATTTAAGTTTTAGTAGTTCGTTTTTCTTTTCACTCCATTTTTTTAGTAGTTATGTAGTTTATTTGCAAAAGAGATTCGTACATATTTTAACTCTTAAAGGTTTAGTTGGAATTTCTTATTTAGTAATAAATAAAATTGTAATTCTTATTTGTTTAAAGATTTAGTTTATGATGCTATATTGTACATAGGGTACTTTTTTGTACTTTAATGAATATTTAAAAGTTTAAATTATTAATTATTAATAAACAATTATATTTATTAAATGGATTACTTTTATGTGAAAATATTAAAATTTTATGCAATTTTATAAAAAATGATTTCTTTTTCAAAAGTTTTTTTAAAATTTAAGAATTTTAAAGCGTGCTAATTAGCTTTATAATTTTTGTACGTTTTTATAGAGATATTTGTAAAAGTTGATGTCTACTTTTATTCGTTTGTATTGTAAATATATTTTTTTTAGTTAATTATGGTGAGTCGATTATTGTCTGATTGGAAGGTATTATCTTGGGAGAAATCTTCAAAGAATCTTTTTCGTTTGCAAGCACGTATTTTTCGAGTTATTTTTATATCTAATTATAAGAAAGCACTGTTGATTCAAAAGTTATTGTTGAAATCTAATTCTATTAGACGTGTGCAAAAGAAATGAGTATATTTATTATGTTATTACAGTAATAAGTTTGAAAGAACTTTTATTGTAGTAGAATATTGCTAGTACTGAGAAATTCAAGTATGGTCTAATGAATTTTATGAATGTATAAATTTCCTTTGAAAAATTTTTATTAGTTAATTGGAATTACTATTAGTATTTTTTAGATTTTAAGGGGGTTTTATTTCTTAATTACTTTTGATATCTATTTGTTTTTACATAGTAAGAAATCTTTGGAGTTTTTATTTCTGTATTTGGTTTTATAAAAAGCTTTATACCTTCAAGTATTTATCGTATTTATGGTTTGTAAACAAGACATTATGTTGTTTTAGTTTTATTTTTGTCTATAAGAGAGATAACACAGTTGAGTAGTTATAAAAAATTTTCAGGCGTAGATGGAAAGATTACTTTGACTTTTTTAGAAAGAGTTGAATTAAGTGAATTTTTAAAAATTCATTTTTTTAATTGGAAACCTCAATTATATAAGAAGGTACATATTACAGATAACCGTGGGACTTTAAGATTTTTTTCTATTCCTACTGTTGCAGATCGTGTTTGGCAATCATTAGCTAAGTTTGCTTTGGAACCTGCGCATGAAGCTGTACGGATTTTTACAAAGTGGTTTAACTTTGTTACTAGATTTTTTTTTGAGAGTCATATTATTAAAAGATTAAAATTAATTAATTATTATGAAGAAAGAATTTTTATGTTTTGAAAATTACTTTAGTTTTAGAAGAACTTTTCTGTGTTTCAAGCTTTATATTTTTTTATATTTTCAAATAAGAAGTTTTTTATATTGATATTTATTTAAAATATTTTACTATAATTTGGAACTAGTTAAAATCATTTATTAATTATAAGTCCTTCTTAAATATTTTTATGATAGGTTCTTCTTATATGATATTGTCGTCATTTATAGACTTCGTGTTTTGAATGGTATGAAAGCTGAATATCTAAACGTTTTGGTAAGTGCAGTTTGTTAACGAAATTTTTGAGTTTTAGTTTAATGTATTTCATCCTCATAATTGTGGCTTTAGAAATAGTTGTTCTATCTTTAATTCTCAGAAACTAATACTTTTGAATATTAATAAGTCTTCTTTTGGGTCACAGAAACGTATTTTGAAAGTGAATCTTGAACCATTCTTTATAGAAATTAGTAAAAATTATGTTATACAAAAACTTATATGTCCAAGAACTATTAAGTTAGGTGTTTTTCGTTTTTTTAATGTAGGTTTTGATTTAAAATATCCAGAAAATTATTCTTGTCCTATTGATTTATCTACTTTGTTGTCTCATATTGCTTTAAGTGGACTGGAGAGTTTACATTATAGTATTAGGTTTGGTTATGAGCTAGTTTTCTTTTTGAAACCAGTTCATAACGAATATAAAATTATCCAAAAACTTAAAACTTTTTTTTCTTTTGTTTCTTTATCGGTAACAAAAAGCTTTACAAATTTTACCCTTTTTTCTACATTGCAAGGTTTCGATTTGTGTGCATTTTACGGATCTACTACTTACTTCTTAGATTAGTTTAGTTTAGAGTCGTGAGTTTTTTTTAAAATATATACACGAAGAGCTTTTCTTAGCAGATCTTTTTTTTACTAAAACCATAATACAAATCATTTCTAACTTGGTTAGCTAATTTTACATACATTAGAAACGTTTGCTTTTTAATTAAAATTAAACTAGTTAGAAATGCTTTTTGTTTATTTTTATATTATTAAGAAACCTTACTTTGATTAGAGCTATATATAATTATTAAGTTATTTTTATAGTTTGGAAACGAGTTTTATGAAACTTAGTTTTATTTTAGGATGGCATTTTAAGATTCTAAAAAGTGGACAAGCAGGTTCGTATCCTTCTTTTAATAATTATCAACTTTTTTTGCGACGCGTAAAACATATTATTAATAATTCTAATTATGGTGCTGTGTGGGTGTTTAAATAATTTTTAAGCTTTTCTAATACTTATGTTATAGATGTCTATTTTAATTTGTAGCATCGGTTTTTTGTTGTTTTGAGTTGGTAGAGAGTAAAAGTTGAATTCTATGTTATTAAATATTTTAAGTGTTTAAAAATTACGAAAATGTTTTGTTTATAAAGCATTAGTAAAAACTTTATGCTATGTTTGTAAACGGTAAGTTTTATAAGTATTTACTAGTTTTTAATATAAAGTCTTTAAAGTTGTTTCCGATTGTTTTTAATTGGCGTTCGTATCATCAATTTTGTAATATGGATTCTTTCCGTAACTCTTTATTTTATATTAAGAAAAAAGCTTTTAAGATTTTTAATAATGAATCAAAGCAAGATTCGTATTCTAGTAAGAGATTAGTGGATAAATCATTTGTATTAAGTCCTGTTTTGGATACTAAGAGATCTTTTTCTCCATATTATGGACATTTGTCTTTTTGGTTAGAAGAAAAATTTTGTACGTATCCTTTTTACAATAAAAAAACTTTATGCATATTTTGTGGAAATTTTTTGGAATAAAGTTTATACTGTTTTCATAAAACTATTTTAATAATTCTTTTTTTTGAAGTTACCTGAAGATATGTTATATATTATTTTGAATTTTTAATTTATAGTTTTAATTATTTATTTATTTGATGTACTTTTTGTTTAGATAGATATTTCTAATATATGCTCATGTTGCTCATGCAGGTTTAATTGTTTTTTGGGCGGGTGCTATGAATTTATTTGAAGTTTACGTTAATTGAGATGTTAATAAAATTTTTTGTTCTAATTCACATTTCATGTTATTTTTTTTTTAGTTTATATTAATTATAGATTTAAAAGTAAAAGAAGTTTTAATTTTTAAAAAATTTTTCAAAGTATGTTTAATTTTTATTTCGCTTATAAAACATATGTTTATTTGTATTTTATTATAAATTTGTGAAATATTTTTGGCGACTTTTTTATATTTTGATAATGTGTATTTTGTTAACACAACATTTGAATCGTTGGTCTTATTAAAAGTCTGATGTAGGATTTTTTTGAACTAAGAAGAATATTTTTTATATTTAGAAAAGATAGTTATAATGTTGATTTTATTTTGAGCCGTATGCATTGTAACATGCTTGTACGGTTCTTTAGGAGAGTTATGTCTACCTTTTAGCTCATTTTGTTCCCGAAAAACCAATGTACGAGCAAGGTCTTATTCTTTTACCTCATTTGGCAACTTTAGGTTATGGAGTTGGTCCTGGAGGCGAAATCATAGATACTTTTCCGTATTTTGTAAGCGGTGTCCTTCATTTAATTTCTTCTGCGGTTTTAGGTTTTGGAGGAGTTTATCACTCTCTTGTTGGTCCAGAAACTTTGGAGGAATCTTTTCCTTTTTTTGGGTATGTTTGGAGAGACAAGGTGTGTGTTGTATAAATTGTCTTTTTGGTTTTATTCGAGTCTTTGATAAGATTTATTCTAATTATCTATAGTAAATTGTCTTTTTTTTTATAAATAGTAAGGTAAGAAACATTTAGAATCCTTAATTTTATATTCAAAAATTTTAACTTTATCTTCTTTATTTCTATGGTTTTAAAGTATATATGTAATTTTGTCTAGCGTATTTAAAGATTAAATTGATTAAAAAGAAATTGAAAATATTTTTATAAAGTGTTTGATATATTTATAGTAACTTGATTTATTTATTACTTTTAGGAAGAAGTTTGTAAATGTGAATATGCAATTTAGATTATCAAGCTTTATGCTGTAAATTAGCAAGTATGGTTTGTGAAAGGGTATTTTTAGTATTCCCATTTCATAATAAAATGACGACAATTTTAGGTATTCATTTGTGTTTATTGGGGTTTGGAGCATATTTATTAGTTTGGAAGGCTATGTATTTTGGTGGTAGTGCGGATTAATAATGATTTATATTGTCTTATTTTATTAATAGTATAGTTAAATTTTGATATGATAATTATTCTTAAAATTGAGGTGACTTAAAATTGAAAATAGCATCTATAGACATGGTAAATTTACCTTACTTTATTATAAAATCAGGAAAATGTATCTGATAAAAATAAGTTTTGATAGTGACTTTAGTTGTGTTTTATATCACTTTTGGTAGTTATATTAGACTAGTAAAAACTTTAAATTTTTTTATTTGTCTAAATCTTAATAAAATAAAATTGATTTTAATGTTTGAATTAAATTAATGTCCAAATATATTTTAATTTTTCTGTTATATACTTTAGTATTTAAACTTAGAGCGTTATTGAATTTTAATATTCTTGTTTCGTTTGTTGGAAGTCTTTATAATTATAATACTATAATGTCTATCCTATTTTATGATACTTGGTCACCTGGTGGTGGTGATGTTCGTATTATATCTCACCCAACGTTGAGTCCTTTTGTTATTTTTGGTTATATTTTGAAATCTCCATTTGGGGGTGATGGTTGGATTCCTAGTGTAGATAATATGGAAGATGTTATTGGGGGTCATATTTGGATAGGAACAATTGAAATTTTGGGTGGTATTTGGCATATTTTAACAAAGCCTTTTGCTTGGTCTCGTAGAGCTTTTGTTTGGTCTGGTGAAGCCGTGCTGATTATAATTTTGTCTATCTATTTAAAGGTACTTTTTGTATTTTTGTCATTTAGAGCTATGAATGTTCTTGAAAAATTAAAACGATAAAAAATGAATACTAATCTTTACTAAGAAGAGAAATTAAGTTTTATTTATTTTTATATTGTTCCAGATTTAGTTTAAGAACTTTGCATAAAATATAGAATTGTTTTTTCTTGGGTATGTAAGAATAAATAAACAAGTAATGTTATAGACTATTAATCTTTTTGAATTATTAGCTGTAAAATAGCTTTTATAATTTTTTATCTTTTTGCATTATTTTTTATTTAAAGATTATATAAAGCCATCTACTTAAAAATTTATGTACGTATGGTTTGTGGATGAATTTTTTTGTAAAATTTAGTTTCATTATCTTTCATATAGCTTGGGTGCAATATCGTTAATGGGATTAATAGCTGTTCCGATGGTTTGGTTTAATACTACAGTTTATCCTAGTGAGTTTTTTGGTCCTACAGGTCCTGAAGCTTCTCAATCTCAAGCATTTACTTTTCTTGTGCGAGATCAACGTTTAGGTGCTAATGTAGCTTCTTCTCAAGGTCCTACTGGTTTAGGAAAATATTTAATGAGATCGCCAACAGGTGAAATAATTTTTGGTGGTGAAACTATGCGTTTTTGGGATTTTCGTGGTCCGTGGCTTGAGCCTTTACGTGGATCAAATGGTTTAGATCTTAATAAATTACGATCTGATATTCAACCGTGGCAAGAACGTCGCGCTGCCGAATATATGACGCACGCTCCTTTAGGTTCATTAAATTCAGTAGGTGGGGTTGCAACAGAAATAAATTCTGTAAATTTTGTTAATCCTCGTAGTTGGTTGGCGACTTCTCATTTTGTTTTAGGGTTCTTTTTCTTTGTTGGACATTTATGGCATGCAGGTCGTGCTCGCGCAGCTGCAGCTGGGTTTGAAAAAGGGATTGATCGTGAAACGGAGGCTGTTCTTTCTATGCGTCCATTAGATTAAATTGTTTATTGAATTTTGAGAATTTTATTTTTATTTTAAAAATATTAATTAGTTTGCATGGTAGACTTAGGTTATTTTATTGGGTGTTTTATGAACAGAAATTTCAATAGAATTTAGTATATTTTATGGAAACATTATTTAATGGTAGGTGTGTTTGACTATAACCACAGTTCGTTTAGTTTTCCTCTCCTCATTTGTTTTTTGGAGAACGTAATATGTTAGTTGTATGTAGATTATTATTCAGAAATTATGTTTTAATAATTTTTATTATCACAAAATGATTTTAACTTCGGTTCTTATTGAGTGAATTATTATTTTTTATATTTATTATAAAGACTATTTAAAGATTATTGACTTTTAAGTTATGCACGAAATTATATTTTTGGTTAATAGTTCAAGAATAAGCTTTTATTCATAATATTATATATTAGATTTTAAGTATCTTATTTTGGGGGAATTTGGATAGTATTTATTATAAAGATATTGGCCTGATTAGAAATGTTTAGAGAATTTTATTTTAGTTAAAATGTTTTGGTTTTTTACATTTTTCTTTTATGTGTCTAGTTTATATCTATTATAAAAATTTTATAGTAGTGATTTTGTAAAATTTTGTGACAAGAACAAAGCGTGGAAGTATTGCTAAGAAAAGACGAAAATCGATTCTTTCTCTTAATAAAGGATTTAGAGGTTCCCATTCTAAGTTATTTAGGACAGCAAATCAACAATATATGAAGTCTTTGCGCTATTCATATATAGATAGAAAGATAAAAAAAAGAGATTTTAGAAGTCTATGGAGTGTGTAAAACGTGTTACTTTCTCTTTAAATACTATTTTTACTTTTGTTTTTCTTTATATAGTGATGTTATAAAGTTGGGAGCATACAAGAAACGTTAATTTTGGCAAATTTTTAAAGTATAAAGTTTCTTAAATGATATCAATTAACTTTATCTTGATGTTTTGTTAAGATTTTTGGTTTTTGCATTTCTTTCCTATTTATTTTTCATTTAAAGTAAATATTTTTAAAATTTTTTAGTATTTTTATTAAATAAATGTATAAGTTACTTATAAAGCATTTTGAATAATTTTATCATTCATGATATGTTTGAGTAAAGGTTATTTATAGAAGTTTCCCATTACATTTAAAAGGATAAATTGTACTGTGCGTAGGTATGGTTTGCGTTATAATCTGTTTATAAATCAATTGAAGTTGTCAAGAATTTTAATTAATCGGAAAATCTTGGCAAAGTTAGTACATGTTGATGATTCTGTGTGTCTTTTTTGAGATTTTTATATTTCTAGGCAATGTTACTGTTAATTTTTACAACTTTTAATTGTAAGATTATAATGTTATTCATATATTTGTACTAGCCTTATATTAAAACCATTTGTTGGTAAGAATTATGTGGTTTGATAATTTCTATTGTCTTAGTTATTATTCTCAAAAAAGTGTATTTTATTAATTGATAGTGAAATTGTAATTATTTTTAAGTTTTTATGTTTACTATGAACTTAAGTTTTGAATTGCCGTATATGTTTGTTATTTGTTAACATTTGTATGGTTTGTTTTAAGTCGATTTTATAATGTTGACTATAATACTCTTTTAAGTTTTTGTTAGTTTTTTCATTTAATATTTAATTGTTTTTGTTTGAAGTTAGAGTCTAAAACTTTATTTGTTTATTAATTTTTTTGTATTGAATTAATTTTTAAGTCTTCACATGCCTACAATTGAACAGTTGATTCGTTTTAAAAGAACCGTTTTAAAACGAAAAACGAAATCTCCTGCATTAAATTTGTGTCCTCAACGTAGAGGTATATGTACTCGAGTTTATACTACTACTCCTAAAAAGCCAAATTCTGCGTTAAGAAAAGTTGCACGTGTTAGATTGTCTTCTGGTTTTGAGGTTACGGCTTATATTCCTGGAATTGGGCATAATTTGCAAGAGCATTCTGTTGTTTTAATACGCGGTGGGAGGGTAAAAGATTTACCTGGTGTTAGGTATCATATTGTTCGAGGTTCTTTAGACTCTGCTGGGGTTAAGAAGAGAAAAAATGGTCGTTCAAAGTATGGTGTTAAAAAAGTTTAATTTAATTAAGTTTTAATTTATATATAAGTAGAGATTTATTAGTATTTATAAGTTTGTTAATTATATTGTTTTTATGTCTAGAAAAAGTATTGTAAAGAAACGTTTAAAAGTAGAAGACTCAATATATAATAGTGTCTTAGTTAGTGTTATTATTAACAGAATTATGGTAGCCGGGAAAAAGAGTTTGGCACAAAGAATTTTTTATGATGCTATGAAAAAAATTACAGAATCTTCTCAGCAAGACTCTTTAGAAGTACTTAAGAAAGCTATTCAAAATGTGACTCCTTTAGTTGAAATAAAATCACGTAGAGTAGGTGGAGCGACGTATCAAGTTCCTATAGAGGTTAAATATGATCGTGGTATTAGTTTGTCAGTACGTTTTTTGATTAGGGCTGCACGTAATCGTCCAGGAAAAATTATGAGTTTAAAATTAAAAAACGAGTTACTTGATGCCTCTAACAATCTTGGTAATGCCGTTAAAAGAAAAGAGGAGATTCATAAAATGGCAGAAGCAAATAAAGCTTTTACGAACCTGCGTTTTTAATTTTCATGTGTTTATTTTATTAATGTTTAATTAATTTCACCACAATCAATTTATTTGTGAGTTAATTTTAATCTACTATTTTGGAGTTTGTCAAGAAATATTTATGCTTATTTTATTTTGTTTTGATTGATCATGATACTTATATTATGTAAAGTTTTTTATTTTATGGCTCGTCAAAAATTCGAACGTACAAAACCACATATAAATATTGGAACTATTGGTCATGTGGATCATGGTAAGACTACTTTAACTGCAGCAATAACAATGGCGTTAGCTAGTACAGGTAATTCAAAGGCTAAACGTTATGAAGATATTGATTCTGCTCCAGAAGAAAAAGCACGTGGTATTACAATTAATACAGCCCATGTAGAGTATGAAACAAAAAGTCGTCATTACGCACATGTAGATTGTCCGGGGCACGCTGATTATGTCAAAAATATGATTACTGGTGCAGCGCAAATGGATGGAGCTATTTTAGTTGTTTCAGTGTGTAATAGATGGTTTATATAAATATTATTTAGATTAGTGACAATATATTTTTTTGGACGTAGAATTTTAAAAGAATTTCTTTTATTATTAAACCTATGATAAACGTTTTAAAGTTATTATATTTTTAATGTTTCCAGAAGGTTAATTGTTGTTTTATCTTATTAGTCTATAAAATTTTGGTATAGTTTCTTGAAGTTTAACTATTTATTAATAGATTTTAGATTCTAAAAGTTAATGTAATATTTTGTTTTATATATTCTAACATTTTTTATTTGTTGTTATTTTTAATTTCAAAATGGATGTTTAAGTTTTTATTTTTAAGTTTGATCTTAGTTACTTTAAAGTTAATTGTATTTATTCTTAAATTAATAGGTATAATTTTCTATTATTAGTGTTGAGCCGGTTGATAGGAAATTATCAAGTCCGGATTTTATGGGGGTTAAATCCTACCTTGCGGTTCTGATGGTCCAATGCCTCAAACAAAAGAGCATATTTTATTAGCAAAACAAGTAGGTGTTCCTAATATTGTTGTTTTTTTGAATAAAGAGGATCAAGTTGATGACAAGGAACTTTTAGAGCTTGTAGAATTAGAAGTTCGTGAAACCTTGAGTGCATATGAATTTCCTGGTGATGAAATTCCTGTAGTCAGTGGTTCTGCACTATTTTCCATAGAGGCATTGACACGAAATCCAAAATTAGTTAAGGGGGAGAATATTTGGGTAGATAAAATTCTTGATTTGATGGATAAAGTAGATAGTTATATTCCTACACCTGTTCGTGATACTGATAAAGATTTTTTAATGGCCGTAGAAGATGTTTTTTCTATAACTGGTCGGGGTACTGTTGCTACAGGGCGTATTGAACGTGGTAAAGTTAAAGTTGGTGAAAGTGTTGAGTTAGTTGGTCTTAAAAATACTAGATTAACGACAGTTACTGGTTTAGAAATGTTTCAGAAAAGCTTAGAAGAAGCTTTGGCTGGAGATAATGTTGGAATATTATTGCGTGGTATACAAAAGGCTGATATTGAAAGAGGTATGGTTATTTCTAAACCAGGAACGATAAATCCTCATACGAAGTTTGACTCTCAGGTATATATTTTAACAAAAGAAGAGGGTGGGCGTCATACTCCATTTTTTGAAGGATATCGTCCTCAGTTTTACGTTCGTACTACGGATGTTACGGGGAAAATTGAATCTTTTCGTTCAGATAATGATAAGCCAGCACAAATGGTGATGCCTGGTGATCGTATAAAAATGGAGGTTGAGTTGATTCAACCAATAGCTATAGAATTGCGATTTTTTTATTTTAAATGAAAATTTTATTGAGGAAAAATGACTATATCTTATTTTATTTTATTAATGTAATGAAATATAATTTTTAAAAGGTATGCGCTTTGCAATTCGTGAAGGAGGACGAACAGTTGGAGCTGGTGTAGTTTTAACAATTATAAAATAATAGGTTTTTAGTGACGATTTATGATTAAACGAACAGAACGTATTTTTCGAGAAGATATTATTGATTCCCAAAGTATTTTTAACTATATTTTTAGTCTGGTATTATTTGCAGGATCTGTTGGATTTTTTCTTGTGGGATTGTTTAGTTATTTTCTATATGATCATTTACTTTTTATAAAAATAAGTAATATTGTTTTTTTCCCTCAAGGATTAACTATGCTATTTTACGGGACATTGGGTCTTATCTTTAGTCTTTACCAAATCGTTATTCTTTTTTATAAGGTGGGAGATGGTTTTAATGAGTTTAATAAAGAAAAAAATATAATGATAATATATAGAAAAGGTTTTCCTGGAAAAAAAGGAGAAGTTTATATTGAAAATTCTCTTAGTGATATAGTGCGGATATTTTAAAGTAATATTTTAATTTTTGAATTGAAGAAGAGCTTTTCAAAATATTTTACTTGAATTTCACTAAGTTATATCTTTATAAATATAATTTATATCTTTTATAATAATTTTTTATAATTAAATATCGCGTGTTTGAGTTTATTTGTTAAATTTCATGAAAAAATACTTTTTTACTTTAATTGTAGAAACTAGATAAGACCGTATGCTATTTTTGGCTTGTACGTTTTACAAAAGAGGATTTACATAATGTAGATAACTTATTTTTTGAGTCTATAAGGGTAGAAATAAAAACAGAATTTTTTAATACAAGGCAGATTATTTTTGTGTGTCTTCAAGGTAATTATTCTATTCCTGTTTTTCAGTTCAAAGAACCATTATCTATTTCTGAAGTTGAACAAAAAGCTAGTGAGCTTGCTTCTTTTTTGAAAGTTCCGGTAAAAGGTTAGTTGTTTTGAGGAAGTAGTTTGGGGTATAGCCAAGTGGTAAGGCAACGGGTTTTGGCCCTGTTATTCGAAGGTTCGAATCCTTCTACCTCAGTTCAGCTTATTATTAGTGTTTTAGGAGAGGTGTCTGAGTGGTTTAAAGAGCTTGATTGCTAATCAGGTGTATTTTAGTTAGTACCGAGGGTTCGAATCCCTTCTTCTCCTATTTTATTTTTAAATTTTTATGATCCATTTTACGTAGTCTTTTATTATTTTTTATAAATTTATGTTAACGTTGAAAATATTTGTATATACTATTGTAATATTCTTTGTTTCACTATTTATTTTTGGGTTCTTATCTAATGATACTGCACGTAATCCGAACGCTAAAGATATGTAGCCTTTTCTATCTTTAGTGGGGGTATTATCTTGGGGTTGTAGTTCAATCGGTTAGAGCATCACCCTGTCAAGGTGAAAGTTGCGGGTTCGAGTCCCGTCAATCCCGGTAACTTTTGAGAGTTTTAAATTTTTTTGTTAAATTTTTTTTGTAAGTTGGATTAAGAAAGGTAATGTTTATTTTTTATGGTTGAAGCTCTTTTATCAGGAATTATTTTAGGTCTTATTCCAATTACTATTGCAGGTCTTTTTTTTACAGCCTATTTACAGTACATTCGAAGTGATAATAACATGATACGTTAATATTTTTCTTTGATCGTTTTCTAGAATTGATAGCTCAGCTGGTAGAGCATTCGGCTTTTAACTGATCGGTCCTGGGTTCGAATCCCAGTCAATTCATAAAAATTTTAGGGTAGGTGTTTAGTTTTTTATAAAATAAGATATGACAATAATTTCGCCTGAAAAAAACATAAAAAAGGTTAAGGTTACTTTTACTAGTGATTCTGTATGAATGTAAAGAATGTAAATAAGTTCGTCAGTTATTAGAAATTTTGCGTTTATCATGTTAAGGCTTTGTTAAACGTTGTTAGAAGAAATCAAAAATTTTTGAATATATATATTAATGGCTAGTAAGGATATAGAAGTTGAAATTTTTTGGATCGCTTTTTAAGGATAGTTATAGTTATGTTTAATGAAACTCTTATTTTACTTAAGACATTATAAAAAATTTAAGACTTCTTTGTCTTATTTTGAAGAAGGAAATTTTCAAGCTGTATGCTTTCTTGCATTTACAGTTTAGGTTAAGGTAGATTTTTTACCTATTGCGTGTTCCTACTTCTTTTGAAAAATGGGCTAAACCAGGTCATTTCTCTCGTTCTTTATCAAAAGGACCTAGTACTACTACATGGATATGGAATTTACACGCAGATGCACATGACTTCGATAGTCATACAACTGATTTGGAAGATATTTCCAGAAAAATTTTTAGTGCTCATTTTGGTCAACTTGCCGTAATCGAAATTTGGTTAAGTGGTATGTTTTTCCATGGAGCTAGGTTTTCAAATTACACTAGTTGGTTAGTTGATCCTATACATGTAAAACCAAGTGCACAGGTTGTTTGGTCGGTCGTTGGTCAGGAAATCTTAAATGGAGATACTGGAGGTAATTTTCAAGGAATACAAATTACGTCTGGCTTGTTCCAAGTGTGGCGTGCAAGTGGAATTGTTTCTGAATTTCAGTTATATGTTACAGCTTTTGCTGGTTTAATTTTTGCAGGTTTGTTGTTTTTTGCTGGATGGTTTCATTACCATAAAGCAGCTCCAAAATTGGAATGGTTTCAAAATGTTGAGTCAATGTTAAATCATCACCTAAGTGGCTTGTTAGGATTGGGTTGTTTATCATGGGCAGGGCATCAAATTCATGTTGCTTTACCAATAAATAAATTATTAGATTCTGGAGTTAGTCCTAACGATATTCCATTGCCTCACGAATTTATTTTAAATAAATCATTAATGATTCAATTATATCCAAGTTTTGCTAAAGGTTTAACACCCTTTTTTACTTTTAATTGGTCTGAGTATTCTGATTTTTTAACGTTTCGTGGTGGAGTAAATCCTGTAACAGGAGGTCTATGGTTAACCGATATTGCTCATCATCATTTAGCTTTAGCTGTTTTGTTTATTTTTGCGGGTCATATGTATAAGACTAATTGGCAGTTGGGTCATAGTATAAAACAATTATTAGAAATTCATAAAGGTCCTTTTACTGGTCAAGGTCATAAAGGGTTATATGAAATTCTTACTACATCATGGCATGCACAATTGAGTATAAACTTAGCAATGATGGGTTCATTATCGATTATAGTTGCTCAACATATGTATTCAATGCCTCCTTATCCATTTTTAGCTACAGATTATGGTACACAGTTATCTATTTTTACTCATCATATGTGGATTGGAGGGTTTTGTATCGTTGGTGCAGCAGCACATGCTGCAATATTTATGGTTAGAGATTATGATGCAGCTAATAACTTTAATAATTTATTGGATCGAGTTTTTTTACATAGAGATTCTATTATTTCTCATTTAAATTGGGTGTGTATTTTTTTAGGGTTACATAGTTTTGGTCTTTATATTCATAATGATACTTTATCTGCTTTAGGACGTCCTCAAGATATGTTTTCTGATACAGCTATTCAGTTGCAACCTATCTTTGCTCAATGGATTCAGAATACTCATTATTTAGCTCCTAATTTAACAGCTTATAATGCGGATTTACCTACAAGTGCAGTTTGGGGTGGAGATGTGATTTCAGTTTCTGGTAAAATTGCTATTATGCCTATATCATTAGGTACTGCTGATTTTATGGTACATCATATTCATGCTTTTACTATTCATGTTACGGTCCTAATTCTTTTAAAAGGAGTTTTATTTGCTCGTAGTTCGCGTTTAATACCAGATAAAGCAAATTTAGGCTTTAGATTTCCATGTGATGGTCCTGGTAGAGGAGGTACATGTCAAGTTTCTGCTTGGGATCATGTTTTCCTTGGTTTGTTTTGGATGTATAATTCTATTTCAGTAGCAATTTTTCATTTTAGTTGGAAAATGCAGTCTGATGTTTGGGGTAATGTTACTGCAAATGGTATTTCTCACATTACTGGTGGAAATTTTATGCAAAGTTCTATTACCATTAATGGTTGGTTGCGTGACTTTTTGTGGGCACAAGCTTCTCAAGTAATTCAATCGTATGGTTCATCGTTATCGGCATATGGTTTAATATTCTTGGGTGCACATTTTATTTGGGCTTTTAGCTTAATGTTTCTTTTTAGTGGTCGTGGTTATTGGCAGGAACTTATTGAATCTATCGTTTGGGCACATAATAAATTAAAAGTTGCTCCAAATGTTCAGCCTCGTGCTTTAAGTATTACCCAAGGTCGTGCGGTTGGTGTAGCGCATTATGGGCGAATTTGAATAGTTTTATATGATTTAAAACTATTTTATCTAGTAAATTATAAATAATTGTCAATTAAAAATTTATTTAGAATTTAGTAATTTATAGTAATATTAAAATTTTAGCAAGTTGATTTAAAACTAAAAATTTGTTTTTATATAAGTTATTGATTAAGAAGATTTATTTTTATAACGTTAAAAATTGATTATAAGATATTTAGTGGTAATTTGTAAAAAGATTCTAACTTTATTCGTTTTTTTTTTATAAAGTAAAATTAATCTTTTTCATGTTTTAATAATACTAGTAATAAATTTTTTAATCAATTAAGATAATATAATGTTTAAATTATCTTAATTTTAATAAGTTAATAGTAAAAATTATAAAGTTCTAATTTAAATCTTTATTTGATGTTTGCGTTTGGATCGTTATTAAAAGAGCAAAGTGAAACGAGTAGTGTCTTGCTTTGTTTGGTGGTGACTTAATGTTTATTTTAATATTTTTTTAACCAATTTATTAGGTGGTATAGCAACAACGTGGTCATTCTTTTTAGCGAGAATAATTGCTGTTGGGTAAATTTTAGAAATTAATTTAAGGTTTAAATGAATTTTTTATAAAGGGAGATTAAATTTATGTCGATAAAATTTCCAAAGTTTAGTCAAGGTCTATCTCAAGATCCTACGACTAGACGTCTTTGGTTTGGTTTGGCTACAGCTCATGATTTTGAAAGTCATGATGGGATGACAGAGAAGAATTTGTATCAAAAAATTTTTGCTTCTCATTTTGGTCAATTGGCGATTATTTTCTTATGGACATCTGGTAATTTATTTCATGTAGCATGGCAAGGAAATTTTGAACAATGGATAGCTGATCCATTACATGTTCGTCCTATTGCACATGCTATTGCAGATCCTCATTTTGGTCAACCTGCTGTTCAGGCATTTACTAGAAGTACTTCAACACAACCGATAAATATTTGTTATTCAGGTGTTTATCAGTGGTGGTATACAATTGGATTAAAGTCAAATGCAGAACTTTTTTATGGTTCAATTTTTCTTTTACTGTTATCTTCGGTGTGTTTATTTGCAGGGTGGTTACATCTTCAACCTAATTATAGTCCAACAATTTCTTGGTTTAAAAATGCAGAATCTCGGCTAAACCATCATTTGTCGGGTTTATTTGGAGTTAGTTCCCTTGCTTGGAGTGGTCATTTGATTCATGTAGCGATTCCAGAATCACGCGGACAACATATTAGATGGAATAATTTTTTATCTGTTTTACCGCACCCTGCTGGTTTAGGTCCTTTCTTTTCAGGTAATTGGTCAGTATATTCACAAGATCCCGATTCGGTTGAACATATTTTTGGAACTTCGCAAGGTTCTGGTACGGCAATTTTAACTTTTTTGGGTGGATTTCATCCTGAGACCAAAAGTTTGTGGTTAACTGATATTGCTCATCACCATTTAGCTATTGCTGTGATATTTATAGTAGCAGGACACATGTATCGTACAAATTTTGGTATTGGTCACAATATGCAAGAAATATTAAATGCACATAAAGCCCCAAGTGGTAAATTGGGTGCAGGTCATTCTGGGTTATATGAAACAATAAATAATTCTTTACATTTTCAGTTAGGTTTGGCATTAGCTTCTTTAGGAGTTATTACTTCTTTAGTTGCACAACATATGTATTCAATGCCCCCTTATGCTTTTTTATCTGAGGATCATACTACTATGGCTGCTTTGTATACTCATCATCAGTATATTGCGGGCTTTATTATGACAGGTGCATTTTCTCATGGAGCTATCTTTTTGGTTCGTGATTATGACGATGAAAAAAATAAAAATAATGTATTGCACCGTATTATTGGTCATAAAGAAGCAATCATTTCTCATTTGAGTTGGGTATCCTTGTTTTTAGGTTTTCATACTTTAGGATTGTATGTGCATAATGATGTAATGCAAGCGTTTGGAACTCCCGAAAAACAAATTTTGATTGAACCTGTTTTTGCACAAGTACGGGCTGGCTGGATCTTGGAAGGTCCTAAACTAGAATTATTCTACTTTTATAAAATTAATCTCATGTTGTATTATTTACATTAGTATTTTAAATACTATAAAATATCGGGAAATTGAAATTTACAAGAGAAATCCTTTAGTAAAAGGAGAATGGTTAAAAGTAGATTGTTTATTGTGCTACTAAAAAGATATAAAACAAATTATACTTTTGTTTTAATGTTATTGTCAATATTTTTATGAAAACTAGTTATAAGTCTTAAAGATTATATGTATCTAAACTTCTTTAAATTAATCGAAATTTAATTTTTAAAGAACTTAATTTATTTTCTAAAAAAGGTATATTAATGTTAGTTAAGTGAGAGCCATTATACATTGGATTAAAGTGTATGTAGGGTTTGTGAACGAAGTTAGCACTTTAGTTTTATTGGATTCAGGCTTCACATGGAAAAGCTATTTATGGTTTTAATACTTTATTGTCACAAAATACTAGCATTGCTTTTTCTGCAAGTAAAGGTATTTGGTTAACTTCTTGGTTGAATGGTATAAATGATTTGTCAGGTTCCTTATTCTTGCAAATCGGTCCTGGTGATTTTTTAGTTCATCATGCAATTGCTTTGGGTCTTCATACAACAACATTGATTTTGGTTAAGGGTGCTTTAGATGCACGTGGTTCTCGTTTAATGCCAGATAAAAAAGATTTTGGTTATAGTTTTCCATGTGATGGTCCAGGTCGTGGAGGTACTTGTGATATTTCTGCTTGGGATGCTTTTTACTTAGCTATATTTTGGATGCTTAATACTATTGGATGGGTTACTTTCTATTGGCATTGGAAACATATTACGTTATGGCAAGGTAATGTGAGTCAGTTTAATGAATCTTCAACATATTTGATGGGATGGCTTCGTGATTATTTATGGTTAAATTCGTCACAGTTAATAAATGGATATAATCCTTTTGGTATGAATAGTTTAGCTGTTTGGGGTTGGATGTTTTTATTTGGTCATTTGGTTTGGGCAACAGGATTTATGTTGGGCGAGTATAAAATCTAAATTTGATAGTGTGATAATACGAAACAGTAAACTAATAAAATTAAGGCATATTTTTGTTTATTATAACTAAAGAAAGTACTGAGGAATCATGACCTATTTTAAGCTTATTTATTAACGCAAGGAGAATATACTTGTCAACCAAAAGAAAAAAGTTGAGGAATATTAAATAACATAATAAAATAATTATTAGGAAAATCTTCCTATTTTGTTACAAAGAATACTTGAAAAAATTATCACATTTTATATACTATTAAACAAACATTAAATGAATAAAAGATTATATAAAATTAAGTTAAGTTATTTAGTTTAGACTTTGAAGAAAAAGCGTAATGAATTTTAAAATTCTTATTGTGTTTGAAGGGGGCTTTTATTGATTTATTTTCTACCCTATTTTAATTTCATGGCGAGGTTATTGGCAAGAGTTAATCGAGACACTTGTTTGGTCGCATGAAAGAACACCTTTAGCAAATCTTGTACAGTGGAAGGATAAACCTGTTGCATTATCTATTGTTCAAGCACGTTTAGTAGGTCTTGCACATTTTTCTGTTGGGTATATATTCACGTATGCTGCTTTTTTAATTGCTTCTACTTCGGCTAAATTTGGTTAAGTGTAAAGATTATATATATATTATTGATAGATTTAGAATATTTTGACTTAGGTTTTTTGAATTAATGAATATTTCAAAAGTTATTATAGGAGTTATTTATGGCAGGTTCAACTGGAGAGCGTCCTTTTTCTGATATTGTTTGTATTTTAACAAATTTACCAACTTTTAATTTGAATCAATTTAAATACTTTAACTAGTTTATTAAGTATGAAGTATTTTTGAAAAAGTTGATAGTTAAAATTTTTATATAAAGTAATACTACTTGTTTGTAATCTAATGATAATAGTCAAGTACTTTGTTTGAAAAATCTGTGATCGAAGTAATATTGGTAATGTATTTGTTTTTATTTTTCTTTATTATTTATGAAGGTGAATTGGTTAAATTTGATAAAATTTTCTGTTTTTTTACATAAATGTATTTCAGATGCTTGGAACCCCTATGAAAATCTTAATTTTTTACCTTTAAATTTATTTATTGTTTTAATCAGTTTTGAAAGCATAATGAAAAAACATTTTCTTTTTATGTTTGTTAATAGATTGTTTTATAAACATAATCTAATTTAAAATTACTAGTATACGTTATTGGGTAATTCATAGTGTTACTATTCCTTCTTTGTTTGTTGCAGGATGGATCTTTGTAAGCACTGGTCTTGCTTATGATATTTTTGGTACACCTCGTCCAAATGAGTACTTTACTGAGAATCGTAAAGAAGTTCCTCTCGTTTCTGACCGATTTGGTGCTTTAGAACAAATGAATCAATTAATTAAATAACTAATAAAATTATGACTACAAATAAACAAATAACATATCCTATTTTTACTTTTCGTTGGTTGGCTGTTCATGCTTTAGCTGTTCCAACAGTTTTTTTTATAGGTGCTATTTCTGCAATGCAATTTATTCAACGTTAAAAACTATTCTATATTAGTTTTTAAAAATTTTTTACTTTTATTTTTTTTTAGAGGAACCTGTAACTCTTTAAGAAGAGAAACGTATAAGTCTTACGTTTTTTTATTTTGACAAATTTTTATTTACTATTTTTATGATACAAAAAAATCCAAACAAACAAACTGTTGAATTAAATAGAACAAGTTTATATTGGGGTTTACTTTTAATATTTGTTTTAGCTGTCTTATTTTCTAGTTATATCTTTAATTAATATTTTTTCCTCTAATATACAAGTAAATATGAAGTCGATTTTTGTTACAAAATATAAATTTTATATGTCTAATTTTAATACAACAGGAAGAATTCCACTTTGGTTTGTTGGAACAATTGCCGGTTTAGCAGCAATTGCAATTTTAGCTCTCTTTTTTTATGGCTCATACTCAGGGTTAGGGTCTTCTTTATAATTAAACCTTATGTTTAATTATTAAAATTTTATAAATGATATTTTTAGATTATGTTTAGTTTTTTCTTTTAAATATTCTTGTATTTATTTAGTTCTTATGGTAGATTTAATAGTGATTTTTTAAAATAATATTTTGAAATTAGTACGCAAAAAATACTTAATATTGTTATTTATTATGTTTTTTTGTACAGGTTTTGATTCACATTCAAATCGCAGATTATGACGGAAAAGTCAAATAAACTTTTAAAACTAAATAAATATAGTTTTATTGTAGACTTACGCCTTTTGTGATTTATTGTTAAAGTTTAATAATTGTTTATTAGTTTTAAATATTAATTTTATTTATACTTAAAAAGATAATTTACTTGTTTACAAAAACTGATATTAAAAATACTTTTAAAAAAATATTTAATGTAGAAATTAAATCAATTAATACTTGCATTTTATCTAGAAAGGCTCATCGATTAGGTAAGTTTAAAGGTTTTAAGAATTATTATAAAAAAGTTTTAATAACTTTATTGTGATTAGCTTTTAATTTGTAAAGATTGGAATTATTTTTTAGTCCGTTTTGACTTTTTTATCTATCGATTTTGATGAAGTTAATTAAGTATTCGTTGCATGATGATAATGTAATTCCTTTTTTTTCTGGTTTGTAAATTTTTTTAAGTGTTGAGATTTTTTATTTTAATTTATACTAAATGTAATGTAGGTAGCTTGAGTTTATGATTTTTTTTCAGTTTTTAAGGAATTTTTTAACCTTTCTATTTTTTATATTGTATTTTTTATGATTCGTTTCTATAAACCTTATATTGCGGTTTGAAACTAATTAAAAGGTTTATAGTATTATTATTTTAAAGCACTATTATTCAAGATGTTTTTATTTTTAATTAAGTTATCTTTATTTTAATTTTTATAAAGTTGATTTGTTGTCTAATGTTAGATATTAGTAACTTTATAAGAAGATTTATTTAATATACTAATGATTAAGACAAAAATAGTGGGTAAATAAGTTTATTTTTATCTATGGCTAGAGTAAAATGTGATAATATTTGATTAAAAATATTTGTTATATCTGTTTTATATGAAAGTTAAGTTACATGCATTAAGTTATGCTGGTGTAAATTATTAAGCGATATTCAATCTACTTTTCTTCTGGTTTACGTACTCGTTCTATATCTGATTTTTTTGATATAACAAAATCTCAACCGGATAGTGTTTTTTTTTTACGTTTTTAACAATAAAAGTTAAGTTAATCTTGTAACAAATTTTTTTTGATTTTTTAAAGTATTTATTAACTTGAAAAAAGACCTTGACATGTTTTTTTCAACGTTCAAAAGGACGTAATAATCAAGGAATTATTACTTCTCGCAATAGAGGTGGTGGTCATAAACGTTTATATAGAAAAATAGATTTTAAACGTGATAAGTTAGGGGTTTTAGCAAAGGTAATTAGTGTTGAGTATGATCCAAATAGGAATTCTCGTATATCATTATTGCATTATCAAGACGGGGAAAAGAGGTATATTTTACAGCCTCGTGATCTTTTAATAGGAGAAATGATAGTTTCAGATTTTAATGCTCCTATTAAGGTTGGAAATTGCTTGCCTCTTAATAAAATTCCTTTAGGAATACAAATTCATAATATTAAATTTAATCCTACAAAATCGGGTCAAATTGCTCGCTCGGCTGGTTGTTGTGCTCAAATCGTTGCTAGAGATGGGAATTTTGTTTCAGTACGATTACCTTCAGGTGAAATTCGTTTAATAAAAAAATATTGTTGGGCTACAATAGGACAAGTGGGAAATGTTGAAGTTATTAATCTTAAGTTTGGTAAGGCAGGTGTAATGCGTTGGTTGGGACGAACACCGCGGGTTCGTGGGGTTGCTATGAATCCATGTGATCATCCACATGGAGGTGGTGAAGGAAAAAGTCCTATTGGGCGTAAAAGCCCTGTAACTCCTTGGGGTAAACCTGCTTTGGGACAAAAAACAAGATCTTCTAAACGTTACAGTAAAAACTATATTTTACGTTCGAGAAAAGCCTAATCATTCTTTTAAGTGTTTTTAATTATTTGAAAATCTTTTTATTTTTTCCCATACCTATTATCTTTATGTCTCGTTCTTTAAAAAAAATTCCTTTTATTTCATTATCATTACTAACTAAAATAGAAAAAATGAATAAAATAGGTTCTAATAGAAATATAATTATTACATGGTCTCGTTCTTCTACTATTTTACCTTTAATGGTTGGTTATACCTTTGCTGTTTACAATGGTCGGGAACATATTCCCTTGTTAATTTCTGATCAAATGATTGGTTATCTGTGCTTTTAATAATTTAAGAGTAAGTTTTTGCGCTGGCGTTTTAATTATATGATATTAAATTTAAATACGAACGTGAGATTATCTACGAATAGAAGTTAGGTGAATTTGTTCAGACACGCGTATATCTTGGTCATACAAAGACAGATAAAAAGTCAAAACGTTAATTTTATGAATTCTTGAAGTATTTATTGTTTATTATTTGTTGAGTTTTTTATTTTAGGAAATGTAATAACTTTTATTTATACGATAATATACGTGGAGAAGATTATATTTTTTATTGTATGTATATTATTAAATTATGTTATCTAACACTTTTATTTTTACTTTTCTTTTTTTTAAGAATTAGTTTTATTATATTGTTTCTATGAAACTGCAACATTTAATGTTAAAAATATGAAATAAAAAATTTAAAAAGGTTTTATTTATCATTTCCTATGATGTCTTTTTTATGCTATAAGTAATGTTTATAGAAAAGTTCTCTAAAACGAATATTATGCTATATAATAGATAACTATTTTCTATAGTATTTTTGAGAAATTTTTAATTTTTATCTTTTAATATGAAAAATTTACAAGAAATAGAATCTGTTGCTTATTCTAGATATACTAGGATATCACCTAGTAAAGTTCGAAGAGTTTTGGATCAAATTCGTGGATTACCTTTAAATGATGCTTTAATAATATTAAAATTTATGCCCTATAAATCTTGTGGGCTAATTTTAAAGGTTTTATATTCTGCTTTTTCAAACGCAAAAACTCGGTTTGATATAGATCAATCAAAATTTTATGTATCAGAGGCACGAGCGGATGCGGGTCCTTTTTTAAAACGTATTTGTCCACACGCACAAGGTAGAGCTTTTCCTATAAAAAAGTATATGTCTCATATAGTTAGTGCGGTCTGAAATTTTATTGAATTTATATTTTTTAAAGAACCCATTAAGTGAATTTTGGTTTAATTAGCATCTCTTTTATTTTTATGTTTATTTTTATTTGTACGTTTAATGTATGCTTTAAAAAATATAAATAACTTAATACAAGTATCATAAATTACATTTAATTATAATTTTTATATTTAAACAGAAAATTTCATAAAACTAATATTATGTAATTTGATAAAAGTTTTTAGTTGTCTAATTTACTAATTTTTTTCCTATAAATTTTAATAATATGTTTAAGCCTTATGCTTTGAAATAGCTTGTAAGGATTTTCGAAAGATATAAGATAAATTTCTATTCAATTAAAAGTTCGTTCTCGTTAATTTTTTCAAGAATTATTAAATTTTGTTTTGTTTACTTATCTGTAGTATTTTTTATTGTTGTATATTTTATGGGTCAGAAAATTAATCCTTTAGGATTTCGTATAGGTATTAGTAAAGTGTTTTAATATTTTAGTTAGATTAATATTTATATTTAGTTGGTGTTATTATAATATTTGTTTTATTTTTACATTTTCATTGCGGCATGTTAATACTTCGGAGTTTTTTTTATTTTAGATGTTTTGTGAACTTTTATATTTTAGTCTGTTAAGCAACAAAAATTTCTTTTTATTTTTTATTTTTTGTTAAATAAGTTTTATTTTAAATTATTTATTATCCTAAATAATTTTTCTGTTAGTAGAAAACATGTAATCTCAAATATAATTGTATCGAGAACGATTTTAATTATTATTAAGAACAATTTATAATTATTTTTTAGCTAGATGCAATAAAGTTTGCTTGTCTTGTTTTTTAAAGTGAACTTCTCTATTTTTACAAAAAATATTTGATTGTTTTAAACACATAGTTCTATTTGGTATTCAAATTCAAAAAAATATTTTAACTTTCTTAATGAAGATATAAAAATTAGAAAATTTTTGACAAAAAAATTGATATCTTTAGGCTTATCTATGATTGAAATTCATAGAAAATCAAATTATATTTTTGTTAACATACATGTTCTTAATCCAGCTTCTCTTGTAAATTCTCAAGAGAATAACTTATATTTATTACGTTCTGCTTTGACTACTCTTATAGATAATAAGATTACAAATCGCGAACTCGTATTAAACATTGTTGAAGTAACGAATCCTGATTTAAACGCTCGTCTTCTTTCGTACTATATTCAAGAACAGTTGGAAAAACGAGTACCATTTCGAAAAGTTATTAGAACAACTGTTTTAAAGGCCCAAAAAGCTGGAACAAAAGGTATAAAAATTCAAATAGCCGGACGCTTAAATGGAGCAGAAATTGCAAGAACAGAGTGGTTTAGAGAAGGACAAGTTCCATTACATACGTTGAAGGCAAATGTTGATTATTGTAGTCATACAGCTCATGTGTATTGTTTAATTTTATTGACTAATCAGAAAACCGAATCCACCTTAGTAATAAATTCTTCTTTTGTAGAAAAAATACTAGTCTAATTTTTTTAAACTGTTTTTGGAATCTTAGGGATTAAAATTTGGGTTTATGTTATTTAACGTTTATGTATAATTTTTTTAGGGGTAAAGATTTGAATATTTTTTTTTCATTAAATGTTTCAGAAGTCTTTATATTTACTTTTTAAACGTTTTGACCTTCAGTTTATAAACTGGAAATTTGTTTGTGAGTCATTTAAGTTACTAATAACATTTTAATATAAGTTATTTATTATTTACCTTTTTTTATCAGTCGTTTATTTAACAAACTTTTTAACAAATTATATTGGTTTTATTCAAAATAAACTTTATATATATAAGAAAATTAATAGTATTCATCGCCTAATATCTCTTAGAAAATTACTTTTTTATAGTTTAGCTGTCCGGATATTTATTATAAAAGAAATTTTAATTGAAAATAAAAATTATTATTTTTATCAAAGATTGAATTGGATAAGTTCTTATGAAATAGTAAAATGTCTTTTGAATTTTAATTTATTTATGAAATCAAGTTTTATCACTTCTTCCTTCTTTTATTTATTAAAAAATAAGCATTCTCATTCATTTTTTATGGAACTTTCAACAATACACGATCGTTTTTATCAATCTTTATGGGAATTATTTATAGTCCCTATTTTGGAAGTTTCATTTGATCGTTTTTCTTACGCTTTTCGGCCTTTTAGAAACACCCGTGATGTTTTTTTTAAAATTAAAAACTTTTACTCTTTAAACTATTATAGAATTTCTTGGATTTTAAAAATGCGCCTTCTATGTTTTTTTAGTACTTTTAATAAAATTTGGCTTTTAAAAAACTTACTAATTGAAAAAAGTGTTCTTAGAGCTTGGTTTAAAAAAGCTTCTTATTTTTCAAGTGATCAAGCATTTCGAAAAAATATATTATCTATTTTAGCTAATTTTACTGTTTCTGGATTGGTATGAATTTGTAATTGATTAAAATTTAATGTCAACTAAAATCTTTATTTTAAATAAAAGAAATTTTATAAAATATTTTATATATTTTATAAAAACTAATTTATTACCTTGAGAGTAAAAAGAGAATTTTCATTTTGTTTGAACAAGATATTAAAAGTCGTATATTTTTAATGAAGTATATAGGATTTGATAACGAGTTTTTACTTAGTTTTTTGATTATTTCTTGAATAAAAAATATCCTAGAAAATTCTTCATAAAAAAAAATAATTTTAGATATATGTTAACGACAATAATTTATTTTGACGAATTATTAGTTTTTTCTTGTCATTTTCCTCAACTAACGTTTTTAAAAAAATTCCTAAAGAAGTTCTTAGAAAGACGTGGTTTGATGGTAGTTTCTAAAACGTTTTATACAAAGAATGAAAATTACTCTTTTGATTTTTTGTCGTGGAATTTTTCGCTTATTAATAATAAAAATTTTGTAATATCTTTTTTATCTAGGTCCATTATAAAAAATCAAAAACTAATGTTAAAAAAAATAGTTAAAAATGCTTTAACTTCTACTCCATTAAAATTAGTTTTATCTTTAAATTTATGTATTGAAAACTTTGTTTCTAGTTATAAATATTTAGATTCAATCTATGATTTATATTATGAACTTGATGTATATTTATATAAGTCTTTATGGAAATGGGCAAAAAAACGTCATCCGAGACGTTCCCATACTTGGATCTATTCTAAATACTGGAAATTTATTTTTGGAAAATGGAACTTTATATCATTTAATAAAACTTTAGGAACTCTTTGTCTTTTACGATTGCATTTTTCTTTTCAGAAAGAAAGACTTTTTTGTTTACCAGCATTGTTGAATATATTTTATTTTTCTACAAAAAATAAACTTACTTCTTTCTGGGTTAAACAACTAAATATGAATTTAAAAGGCATTTATTTATTACTATGGAAAAAGCAAAAAGGAATATGTTTTTTATGTAGGCAACCCTTTATGTCTACAAAAAGTCAAGAGTTTAAGATAGTAAAGTCCTTAGTTTTTTCTTTTAATCAACAAAATCCAAATTTTACTTTTGTTTTATTACATCAATATTGTTTTATGCTATTTTATTATTTAAAAATTTATTAATATTCACAAGTTAGTAAAATATGTTAAGTCCTAAAAGAACAAAGTTTCGAAAACATCATCGAGGTACAATGTCAGGAAAAAGTTTTTTGTGTTTTATTAAAATTATTGTTATAAAAACTCTAAATTTATTAGATTTTTATCCCTTTTTAATTTTAACTTAATATAATTAAATTTGTTGATAAAATAGTTTATGGTCAATATGCACGTGCGACATGCTTGCTTTTTATAAGGTTTTGGTGTGATTAAGACTTCATTGTTATAAAAATTTTATCTTTTTTACGAGCTTATTAATTGGAGGAATCTTTTATTTTAGCTTAGTGCATATACTAAAATTTTTAATTTTTATTTAATAAAAGTTCTTTATTAAAAGTACATGTTTAAAATTATTTTATAAATTTAATTTATTGATTTACATTCTTTAATTTTTTGTAGATAATAAATATATTAAATGAACGTTAGCCATATGCTATGAAAATAGCAAGTATTGTTTCTTTAAAGATTTTTTTATTTTTTTTACAATCTACGCAATGTGGATGGATTACGTCTCGCCAAATAGAAGCAGCAATGTTTTTTATAATTTGAGATTTAAAAGTATTATTTTTAGTAATAAAACATATCGTACTTATTCCTTGATCGCTAATAATTAAAAAAAAATGTCTTCTATTTTTTGAATTTGTTAACTGATATTTTTTTACGTAAAATTAAAGGATTTTTCTTATTTTATTTTTTTAACTTAATAAAAAATTTTATTTAATTCGTCGTGTTATTACTCGCTATGCACGTAGAGGTGGAAAACTTTGGATAAGAATTTTTCCCGATAAACCAATAACTTTTCGTGCAGCAGAAACACGAATGGGATCAGGAAAAGGTAATGTTGAATTTTGGGTGGCTGTTGTAAAACCTGGAAAAATATTATATGAAATCTCAGGTGTTTCTGACATTATTGCAAAATCTTCTTTAAAAACTGCGGCTTATAAAATGCCTGTAAAAACAAGGGTTATAGCTTTGTTTAAAAAATAATAAACTTGTAACATTCAATTTTGTTTGCGTTTATTGAAATTATATTATTTATTACAGTTAATAAAATCAATTTTATATGATTCAGTTACAAACTTATCTTAATGTTGCCGATAATACGGGAGCTCAAAAAATTATGTGTATTAGAGTTCTAGGATCTGGTTCAAAATATGCTAATATAGGAGACGTGATTGTTGCAGTAGTAAAATTGTGAGTTTAAGCTTTAAGTAACGTTTTTGTATGTAAATTAACTTCTTTTTATTTAAATTTTCGAATAAGATAAGTTTAATTTTAGAGATGCTATTCCAAATATGCCTATTAAGAAGTCTGATATTGTAAAAGCTGTTATAGTGAGAAGTGTTAGAGGAATTCGAAGAGAAAGTGGTATGCGTATTCGTTTTGATGAAAATGCAGCAGTTATTGTTAATAATGATGGTTCTCCTAAAGGAACCCTTTGATTTTATTTTTTGTGTAATCGAAAAAAATTTTTTATCTCTTCTATTAAGTCTTAATAGTATATTTACGTGGTCCTCTAGAAAAAACTTATTTATTCATTTAATTTTATATAATTTCAACTAATGTTTAAAATACATATTAAATAAATATTCTGTTTTATATATAATTATGAGTTTCAATAGTTGTAGAGTATTTGGACCTGTAGTACGTGAACTCAGAGATAAAAATTTTTTAAAGATTATTTCTTTAGCTCCTGAAGTTTTATAATACAATAGAAAATAGATTTTTTGTTATAGATAAGTAAGTTTATATTCAGTTGATATTTTCGAGTTTAAAAATTAATTAGAAGATAACCTTTTGTAATATAAACCAACTCTATTTTATTTTATTTTATTAGTGGTATTGTAAATAACTTTTTTATATGCAAAGATTACATTCAGTTTATTTATTAGAAACTGTACCTTTATTAAAAGAAAAGTTTCTTTATCGAAACAATCATGAAGTTCCTAAGATGGTAAAAATAGTTGTTAGTAGAGGTCTGGATGAATCATGTCAGTCTACAAAAATTTTGGAAACTTTAGTTAATGAAATAAATTTGATAACAGGACAATTCCCTATAACAACTCGTTCTAAGAAGTCAATAGCAACTTTTAAACTTAAGGAAAATATGCCTGTAGGAATTTTTTTAACTTTAAGAGGAAAAAAAATGTATGCTTTTTTAGATAGATTAATAAATTTAGTCTTGCCACGAATTAGAGATTTTCAAGGATTAAGTCGTAATAGTTTTGATAATTTTGGTAATTATACACTTGGTTTACGTGAACAATTAATGTTTCCTGAGATAGAATTTGATAATGTAATTAAGTCAAAAGGCCTTAGTATATCATTAATTACTAATTGTAAAAATAAAGAAGAAAGTATTTTCTTACTTATGCAATTAGGTTTTCCTTTAAACTCTTAAAATTCTTTATTTATTCAACAAATTTAAGTGTACTCTCGTAATATTTTTATTATAAATATAATTAATTTTAATTTTCCTATGAATAATTCAATAAAGTGAGTTTTCTAGTAAAATATATATTAAAAATTTCTAAAACATATTGATTTTTTTTCCCAATAAAGTTTTTGAAAACGTTTTATCAATTATGATATGTTAACTCGAATGCGAAATGCTAATCTAGTCAAGTCTAAAAGTGTTAAAATTATTAATACTAAAATTAATTATAGTGTTTTAACAATTTTAAAACAAGAAGGGTTTATAGAAAATTTTAAAACGATCGTAGACGAATCAAAAAAAGTTTATATTTCTATTGGATTGAAATATAAAGGTCCAAAAGTAAAACCTTACATTACTTTTTTAAAAATAATTAGTAAACCTGGTTTACGCGTTTATGTAAATTATAAAAATATCCCTAAAATACTAGGAGGTATAGGAATTGCTATTTGTACGCCACGTAAACTTAAATTAAATGGTTTTTATACTTTGTAAATAAGCATTAAATCTTGTTTAATAAGTTAAAGTTATAAAATAAAATTCCTAAAAAACAGTATCCATTCTTTAGAAATAAGTTTTTAAATAGAAAAATAATAATTTATAAAGAATTTCTTATTTTTAAGAATAACGTGTAAGAAGAATAAAGATTAAAAACTTTCATTCAAAAGAAATTTCATTTTTTGACTTTATATTGATTTAAATAAATAACAAAGCTATATGTTGATAACTTTACTCGTATAGTTTTAAAAGTATTATTTAATTTAACTTAAATTATCTACCTCTTCAGGCTTAATGACTGATAGAGAAGCAAGAAGAAAAAAAATAGGTGGTGAATTATTATTATATATTTATTAGGTTTTTTTGTTTAATTGGGTTTATTTAATTAAATTTTATTTAGAAAATTTAATTCTTAATATATGAAAGTTCGTTCTTCTGTAAAAAAATTCTGTGATAAATGTTCTTTAATTCGTCGACAAGGTACCTTATTCGTAATTTGTCTTAAACTAAAACATAAGCAAAGACAAGGATAATTTATACGTTATATGCTTTTTGCATTTATGGCTGAGTGGACGATAGCACGAGACTCATAATCTCGCTCTGAACAAGACGTCACTGGTTCGAATCCAGTTGAATGCATTTCAGAAACCTATGAAAAGTAATTCTACAAAGAGAATATTGTTCATATATATTTTAAAAATTTTTATTTTATGTCTAAAAAAAGTCTTATCGAAAGGGAAAAAAAACGTCTAACGATTTATATTAAGAATCGAACATTAAGAACATTTATTATAAGTAAAATTAAATATAGTGCTTCCTTTGAAGAAAAATTTTTTTATAATAGACAACTACAAAAGCTTTCCAGAAATAGCTCATTATCTCGCATAATGCGATTTACTTTTTAACTTGTTTTACTAAATTTCAAACATTTAGTAATCATTTTATATCTATTTTCTCAACAAAATAAGAAGTTTGTGAATATAACTTTTTTACTTTGAAGCCTAGTTATTTTAAACTCAATAAAAGTTTCTATAAAATTTTTATAAAATTGAAATAAGTTTAAAGCTAAGTTAATTAAAAACCGTTGTTCGATAACTGGACGTTCTAAAGGTTACTTTAGATTTTTTGGATTGTCAAGACATGTTTTGCGTGAGATGTATCATCATGGGTTACTATCAGGAGTAACAAAGGCCAGTTGGTAAGACTGGTTAGGTTTTTGTATTAATTCATCATCCGAGGCATATGCTGGGATAGCTCAGTCGGTAGAGCGAAGGACTGAAAATCCTTGTGTCACCAGTTCAAATCTGGTTCCTAGCAAAATTTAGAAATTTTAAAGGCGGTATTGCCAAGTGGTTTAAGGCAAAAGATTGCAAATCTTTTATTCCCCAGTTCAAATCTGGGTACCGTCTTTCAGAGAATTTAAGATATATACATTACTTTTTGAAGAAAAAGTCCTTTATTTTTATTCAAATACTTCTAAGGTTTCCTTTTACAAATTTCATTTACATTATAATTATAAATCTGATGATATCTTTAGAAGAATTACTAAGTTCCAGTGTCCATTTGGGCCATAAAGTACAACAATGGAATCCTAAAATGGGTTCTTATATATATGGAGAACGTGGGGGAATTCATATAATAGACATTTTACAAACTTTAGTTTGTTTAGAAAAAATATCTACGTTTCTATTCAAAATCAGTAAAGAAGAAAAAGTTTGCGCTTAATAAAAAGTTATAAAAATACTTAAATCATTAGTTTTATAGTATAACTTTTTATTAAAACATTTTTATAATATTTCTAAAAATAAATTTATTTCATAAATTTTAATAGTAGGGACAAAAAGACAATTTAGTACTATAATAAAAAATTGTGCTGTAAACTGTGAAGCACATTATGTTACACAAAGATGGCTAGGTGGAATGTTAACAAACTGGGAAACAATTAAACTTTGTCTCGATAATTTAAACTTTCTATGCGACTATTTCTACTCCCCAAATAAAAAATATATTCTTTATTTTCTAAACAAATTTTTCTTTTAGAAAAATAAAAAGTTAAGTACTATGTGAATAATCTTAAATAGAATAATTCACATATAAAATTCTTATTTAACTAACTTATTAACAATTTAAGAGCGAAAAAAAAAAGCTTTTTGTTATTTTCGAATTCTAATACTTAAACAGGAAGAAAATTCTGATCTATTCTCTAAGAATAAAAAGGAAAACTTCATTTTACAAAAAAAAAAAGTAATGGTGATTTCCAAAAATATCAGTCTTAAAATATTGTCAAGTCATTCTTTTATAGTTATTAACGAAATATTCTTATATAAAGAAAATTTAATGTATGAAACTAGAAAAATATTTTTTAGGTATTAAAGATATGAAAAAAATACCCGATGTTGTCATTATAATAGGTCAATCAAATGAATTAAATGCAGTAAAAGAATGTATTAAATTAAAAATTCCATTAATTACTATACTTGATACAAATGGAGATCCTACACTAACTGATTTTGTCATTCCAGCAAACGATGATTCTATTTCATCATTAACTATAATATTGAATTACTTATCTAATGTTATTAAAAAAGCAAAAATTAAATAAATTTTATTAGGTATTTAATTATGAACATAATCTTTTTTTGAGAATTGAAGTTTTATTTTGTATTTAAATGAAGTAAGATTTTGAAATGCCTAAAATAAAATAGAGAAATACTAAATTTAAAAAATTGTTTATTAATTTTATAAGTTATTTACTAGACTTAAAAGTATGAATATTTTATCAAATATAAATTCTTGTTTTCTTGGGAATTACTTAAAATTCGTTTTCGTTATTATAACAAAAGTCATTATAATTTTTATAAAATTATTTATTTTTTTCTAAGATGTTTTAACTCATTTAAAAAATTATTGGAAGTCTTGGGACTTTATTTAGAATCTAATATTATAAATTTACATAATATTACTTTATCAAAAATTTTCTAATAAATTTATTAAAAGTTGTGAATAACAACCATAATAATTAAAAACTCAGATATTTTATTATCTTTTATTATTATAGGATTTTTAATTTAAAAAATGTAAATTATTTTAATACTTTTTACTTTTATGCAGTAGGTCAGCACTTCTATTGGTCTATATTAAATTATCAAGTACATGGACAAGTTTTAATCAATTCTTGGTTAGTTATAATTATAATAGTTATAATTACGTTCTATGGTACAAAAGATTTAAAATTGATTCCTGAAAAAGAACAAACTTTTGTAGAATTTATCACAGATTTTATACGTGACATTTCAAAAACACAAATAGGAGAAGAAGAGTACTTAAAATGGGTACCTTATTTAGGAACAATGTTTTTATTCATTTTTGTTTCAAATTGGTCAGGAGCGTTGATACCCTGGAAAATTATAGAACTACCAAACGGTGAACTAGGAGCCCCAACAAATGATATTTGCGTTCTGAAACTTACTTGATAATATTTGTGAATTTGATTAAAAATAATTTCGTACTTACTATAAAAATCATTGAAATAGCTCTAAATTATTATTATAAACATTACTTTAATAATTTAAAATCACGAAATCTAAAACGTTTTAAGCTGTGAATAAATAATCTACAAAAATTTTACAAAAAATAATCGTTTCATAACTTTATTCGAATATATAAAATTTAATATTATAAAAATAAAGAGGAGCATAAATCTAATTTAACTTTGTCAAGACAGATCTTATCTTAAAAAAAGATATATGATGAAAATAAATAAACTTTTATAAAAGTAATTTGTTTAATCTTTATTGTAAGTGTTAAGCTGTATTCATAAATAATGATTGTACAGATTTTCAGAGGATTCGATTCTATCTAAACAACACGACCGCTGGTTTAGCAATTTTAACTTCTATTTCTTATTTTTACGCTGGATTAAGTAAAAAAGGAATTGCGTATATCTCTATTTAATTAAATAATAGTTTTAAAATAAAAATTTTTATTTTTTTTACTCCTTTTTCAGATAAACAATTAAAGTAATTTTGATTAAGCTATTTTAAAAAATATATTTCTCCAACACCAATTTTATTACCAATAAATATTTTAGAAGACTTTACAAAACCTCTATCATTAAGTTTTCGATTATTTGGTAATATTCTTGCTGATGAATTAGTCGTTGCTGTTTTGTGTTTAAATAAATATTAGGTATTCAAAGATTTACTTTTAGTGCTAACACTTTTTATCTCTGACAATAAAACGATGGTGAAAGTTCGATTTATTTTTAGTATCACTAGTTCCTCTTATTGTACCAATTCCTTTAATATTCTTGGGTTTATTCACAAGTGGTATCCAAGCTTTAATTTTTGCAACTCTTTCAGGATCTCTGAGATTTAAAGACCATACTAAAAATTTTTAATAACTTAAGATAAAGTGCCATTTTAATTTTAAGTATCAAACACAAATATAATTTAGTTTTTTTATATTGGAGAGTCTATTGAAGGACATCATTAATAGTTGATACTTTAAAGTGTTTTCTAATTCTCATGAATTAATAAATTCTATCTATATGATAAAATTTTAAAACAATCAATTTATTAATTAAAATTTTTATGAATCCTATTATTTGTGCTGCGTCAGTTATTGGCGCTGGTTTAGCTATTGGTTTAGGTGCGATTGGACCAGGAATTGGACAAGGTACCGCTTCTGGAAAAGCAATTGAAGGTCTTGCACGTCAACCCGAGGCAGAAGGTGTACGATTTATAAATATTCTACGGTAAACAATAAAATATAATATCTAATAGATTTAGAAAAAACAATCTTTTTAATATGAAAATTTAGAAAAAGAAAATAATCTGACTAAAACCAAATATGATTTTGTAAGTAAGTTAAATTAATACACTATCTTCAAAAATACTTAAACAGATAAAATATAAAAATCAATACGTTTAATAGAATATTTAAAAAAAGTAATAAGAGTTACACGAAAACTAACTATATTTTAAAATAATGTTTAAAAATAAAGCATTATGAAAAGATCTTTCTCCTTATGTTTGACAACAGAAAAACATTTTCTAGTTTGAGAAAATTCGTGGTACACTTTTATTATCTTTAGCATTTATGGAAGCTTTAACAATTTATGGTTTAGTTGTAGCACGTACAAAGTATAAATACAATTTATAAAACTCAAAAGTTTTATGGCATAATATAATTTAAGTTAAATAATTTTGTATAAATTTAGCCTTATGTCTATCTCATAAAAATTATTAATGGAATAAACTAGGCGTTTGTCCTAGTTCTTGGATAAATATAAAATCTTTTTTACTGGTAATATTAAAAAATAAAAAGTCTTTATATCATAAATAAATTCTAGAATAAAAATTTAGGTGCTATAAATAATTATTCTTATAATTTAATAATACTAAAAGAGATATCCTGTTCTATTACTTCCATGTAAAATAAGATTATACTATCAAATACTTACTGTTAGGTTAAAAATCGATACATAAAAGTATTTTTAAGAAATTAGCTTTAACAATTTAACTTGTAATAAGAACTATTTTTTAATATAAATAACATATTAAATTAAACTTAAGCTAATAATTTTTTAAACACCAATTTAATAAAATACGAGCCGTACATTTAGAAATAAGTTTATACGGTTCAAAGGAAGGTAAAGTATGTTGTTATTAAGTTTATTGATAAAACACATGAAAATACAAAGTTTAATTTCAAATAAAGAGAAATCTTTAATGAGAATTTAGTAAGAACTTTACATTAAATTTAATAAAAATATAAAAGGCAAAATTTAATAAAATTGTTTGGATTCTTTCAACTTAAAAAATACAAATTTTTTTACCAAAAAAAATAAAAAACAAGATAACTTATATTAAACTAAAAACAAAGTTATTAAATTAACATTATTAAGACAAATTAAATAACTTGATTGTAAAAGTCAGTAATTAAATTTCTAGAAAAAATGAGCCTAGTGCTGGTAATACCAGCATGCTATGGTTCCAAGACAAGAATTTTCTTTTTTTAGTTTTATTTAACATTACATTACCCTATTCTAAATTAGCTATTATTTTTGCTAATCCATTTGTTTAAATTACGTTTGTAAATCAAAACAGTTTACATTTACAAGCTATTGTTTGCTAAAATGTAAAATTTAATGTAATTATTATGTCAATTGTTTTTGACTCTAACTTAAATAATATTTTTTCTGAAGCAAAAGGATTCGGTATAAATACCGATATTTTTGAAACAAATATTCTAAACTTATCAGTTGTTATAATTGTATTAATATATTATGGACGTATAACTTTTTCGACATGACTTGAGAAAATTTTTATGATAACAATACAGATAAAATTGGAAAAATTTCAACAATTTTATCCGAGTAAATTTTCTAATAAATTTTACATCAATTCATTCCATACTCTTCAACAAAAACCGAAAATAAAGGTTATATTTTAAAATTTTTGAGTTTAAAATAATAAAATAAAATTAAAATTATAAATATAGACATGCAAAGAATTTTAGTTAATTAACATTTTTTATGACTTACATATTTTATGTATAAAATTTTATAATTTTAAAATGTTAAGCTAGAAATATATAAATTATCTTTCTAGTTTCTATGGAAACTCACAATTTATCACAATTAGGAGATTTAATAAAATCACGAAAAGATATAATCTTAAAAAATATTGAGGAAGCTGATAATAAGCTTCGTGAAGCAACTGAAAACTTAGTATTCGCCAAAAAAAATCTTGAACTATCAATTCTAAAAGCTGAAGAAATCAAATCTCAAAGTAAAATACTTGCAACACAAACCACTAAGAGTTTATTAGAAACATTAAACGATGATATTAGTCGGCTAAAAGTAGCAAATTTATCTTTTGTTCAATTTGAAGAAAATAAGTCAATAAATGAAATAGTTTGACACAAAATAACATAATCCACAAACAAAAATATATAAAATATACGAAAGTTACTCATAATTATAAATATTATTTATATATATATATATTATCTATTCTGATCAAAAATTTTACTGTAAATGTTATAATGGGATCTTATCAGAGTTTTTTAGTACGTTATGTAATTAAAATGAAAAGTTACCCTTAAAAAGAAATCTGCAAACATTTAATGATCTATTTTTAGTTCAAAAAAGTAAAATATTTGACGAATAATTTTAAGTTTTTTATTTTTAGTTAACTATGAGGATCTAGGTAACCTGATAAATGTAAAGTAATAAAATTATAGTCTTCTTTGAACTAATATAATTCAAAATTTTCTCCTCCTTAAAAAAAATAATTTAATATAAGTAATTTTCCTAAAACATAAACCAAAGCAACCTATTAATTTAATGTTGTTCATAAGAATTAAATATTAGAAGTTTATAAATTTATTATTTTTCAATAATCAATTTTGGAGTTATGCATAGAAATTTGCTCGTAAAATCCATTAAGGAATTTAATTAAACCTAGATTTTTGAGTTAGTAAAAAAGTTTTTAGAATCATCAACTTAAATTTACAAAATCTGAAATTGTAAATATTTCATTATTGTTAATACTTTTAAAAAATAATAATTATGTAAACGTGAAACAAAGAATTTTTACGCTAAAGAAATTAAAAAATTTATTTTTAGTATTAGAGGGGAAATATAATCTATTCATATTGTGAAAAACTGACTTTTCTATCGAGTTTACAAGCCATAGAAAAATTAAATAAAAGATTAAATTCTAGTTTGCAAAAGAAAATAATTTCCAATAATATAGAAAAATTATCTATTAAAAATATAAACAAAAAATAAACATAAAATTTTTCAAAGATACTAAGACAATTTTAATGTATACATTCTTTTAAGAAACAAACAGATACTTATTGTTCAAACTATTTATATAAATTTTTATGGTTAAAATTCGTCCAAATGAAGTTAGTAAAATAATACGTCAACAAATAGAGAAATATAATCAAGAACTTAAGATTATCAATGTCGGAATAGTTTTACAAGTGGGAGATGGTATTGCAAGAATTTATGGACTAGAAAAAGTTATGGCTGGAGAATTAGTTGAATTTAACGAGGGAACTTTAGGAATAGCCTTAAATCTTGAATCTGATAATGTTGGTGCTGTATTAATGGGTGATGGTTTAAACTTACAGGAAGGAGCATCTGTAAAAGCAACAGGTAAAATTGCTCAAATTCCAGTCGGTGAAAATTATATTGGTCGAGTTGTAAATGCACTAGCACGCCCAATAGATGGAAAAGGTGAAATAATTTCTACAAACAATAGATTAATAGAATCTCCTGCTCCAGGAATTATTTCAAGACGTTCGGTTTATGAACCACTACAAACAGGACTTGTCGCTATTGATTCTATGATTCCTATAGGACGTGGACAACGCGAGTTAATAATCGGTGATCGTCAAACAGGAAAAACAGCAGTTGCTACAGATACAATATTAAACCAAAAAGGACAAAATGTCATTTGTGTATACGTAGCAATAGGACAAAAAGCTTCTTCGGTAGCACAAATTCTAACAACATTAGAGCAACGAGGTGCTATGGATTATACAATCATTGTTGCTGAAAATGCCGATTCGCCTGCTACACTTCAATATTTAGCTCCTTATACCGGTGCAACGTTAGCCGAATACTTTAGTCCGACTCTATGGTTTAGTATATATAAAATATTTAATAAATTTAACTATTTATCTAAAATCTTATATATATACGAACTTAATTTATATAATAAAAACTTAACAAATAAAACTATTAAACAAAAGTAAAGTAGAACATTAAGATATCTATTATATGTTAGATAAAATATCAATAAGTTTATGTAAAAATAGTATTTCGAAAATATAAAATTTATAAAGAAATTTAAAGTTTCCGCATATAGATAATTTAAACTAATTATTGTTTTATTATATAAAAAGTAAATATTCAAAGTACTAAATAGACCAACGAAAAAAAAACAAGCTGTACAAAAATAATTTTTATATACAGTTTTAAAGAAAATAAAAAAACTATTTATCTTAGTGTATAATGGACGTCATACTTTAGTCATATATGATGATTTATCTAAACAAGCTCAAGCTTATAGACAAATGTCATTATTGTTACGTAGACCACCTGGAAGAGAAGCCTATCCAGGAGACGTATTTTATTTACATTCCCGCTTGCTTGAACGCGCTGCAAAATTAAGTAATGAATTAGGAGAAGGAAGTATGACAGCCTTACCAATCGTAGAAACACAAGCGGGTGACGTTTCTGCTTATATCCCAACAAACGTAATTTCAATTACAGATGGACAAGTATTTTTATCCGCTGACATTTTCAATTCAGGCATTCGCCCTGCAATAAATGTAGGTATTTCCGTATCACGAGTAGGATCCGCAGCACAAATTAAAGCAATGAAACAAGTTGCAGGAAAACTAAAATTAGAACTTGCACAATTTGCAGAATTAGAAGCCTTTTCTCAATTTGCTTCAGATTTAGACCAAGCGACACAAAATCAATTAGCACGTGGGTCACGTCTTAGAGAATTATTGAAACAATCCCAAGCTTCTCCACTAGTAGTTTCAGATCAAGTCGCAACTATATATACAGGGATAAATGGTTACCTAGATGATCTTGAAGTTGAAGTTGTGAAAACATTTCTTATCGGATTAAGAGAATTCATTAATACAACAAATCCAAAATTTAAAGAAATTATTGAAAAAACAAAAACTTTCAGTAATGAAGCGGAAGCGATACTAAAAAATTCTATAATCGATTACAAAAAAATATTTAAAGTTTAAGACATACAAAACTTTTAATTTTATTTATTGATCAATTAATTTTATGTTTAAAATTTTCGAAAATACAATTTCGTAGTATCATAAAAATATCAAAGGTTCTTGTCAATCTTTAAAACAAATATTAAAATTAATTTATATGCTATCTCCATTTACTTACATTTGCTTTTTACTTCTAAAATATGTGTTTTTTAATAACCAAGAATTACAAGTATAATCATTTTAAATCAAATATTCAAAAAAATAAAGTGTTAATATTTTTTAATGAAGCCTAAAAGTCATCGATTCTGAAGTTATTGATTATAAAAATGTTTACTTACTTAGGAAATTTATAACAATTCAAGGAAAAATAATTCCAAGAAATATAAATAAACTGTCATCTAAGCAACATCGTTTTATTATGAAAGCTTCGTGATTAACCGATGATTTACGCAAAGAAAAATACTATAAAATTTTATGTAAATTACTAATAATAATCTTTTAAAAGAAAAATGTGTCTAAACAACAATAAACATAAAACATTATTAAAAAATTATCTGAATTTTGAGAATGACTAAAAATAATTTCAATATTTAAACTAAATAAAATAAATATATAAAATTTACTTATCTTTATTAAAATTTTTCTTTATCTTCTTACTTATAAATTGTTCAAAAATTTAATCTTGATAGCTTTTGTGTCACTATCTCATATAAAAATAAAACCTAAATACATTTAATATTAATAATACGTTTTTTTATTAATATTTAATTTAACGATAAGTTAAAATCAGACAAAAATTTTAAATTTACTTTGATGTTAAAAAGTCAAGAATAATAGGTATACTACCTTTTGTAAATAAGGAACTGCTTTAATTAGCAATATTTACAAACTCAAAGCATCCGGGAAAAATCTATTTAATTCAATTAATAAACTTGATATTAAAACTATCCAAATAAATGCAATTACAGGAGCTGTTGATAAATAAATTGTTAAATTTTTCATTTTAAGAAAAGTTTTCTTTAATAAAATATACTGTTAAAATTTTATTCGTTTAAGGACTAAGTAGAATTTGGTCGGGATGTAGCGCAGTTTGGTAGCGCATTGCATTTGGGATGCAAGGGTCACAGGTTCGAATCCTGTCATCCCGAAAGTAGATTAATAAAGGAGAGGTGTCTGAGTGGTTTAAAGTCCTGGTCTTGAAAACCAGCGTAACATTTGTTACCGAGGGTTCGAATCCCTCCTTCTCCAAAAACAAGGAACAAATAAATCTATAAGATAAAATTTTCATTATAAAACTCAATAAATATAATACGATTATTCTTATTTTAATATTTCAAAAAAATTAATCTGTAAAAGAATATAACTTAACAAACTGTTTGAAAGAAATTCTAATAGAATTTAAAATATTATTTTTAAACCCTATATACATAAGAGACTCTAAAAAAATTTCTTCAGTATTAAAAAATTGTTCTACGCAATATTTAAAATAGTAATAGTTTGGTATAAAGATTAAAAAATAAAAAATAATTTAAACTCATACCAAAAATAAAAATACTTATTCAATAAAAATCTCAAACATAAGTGACTTGTTTTATCCCTTGCGAAGCTTTTAAATAAAACAAATAAGAAATAACTTTAGAAAAAATAAAAATGTTTATTAAATTTAATTTTCTAAAATCCTTAGCAAACTCAAAATAATAAAGTCTCAATTTTAGTTTAAATAAAAATAAAGTTCGTACAAATTTATTGTCCAACTTCATAATATTAGAAAAATAATTAGTAAGATTCTCTCTCTTTAAACTCATCTTACTAGGTAAAGACGAAGTATCAAATTTTGCTATTTTATTAGAACGTAGTTCAATGAAAATACTAAAACTTACCTGCTCACAAAAATTGCTCAAAAGAAAATCTCCCAAATTAGTAAATTTAGACAGTTTCTCTAATAAATAAGTATCCAAATCTTCAAATGTAAAATAAGGATTTACCATTTCAAATCTAGGCATTAACTCGTCTTCTTTTGAAATAAAAACCAGTTTTTTAGTTATTATTATCTTTTCTGTAAAATACACTTTTGCTTAAAAAAAAAACAAAAAAATACAATGATTTTTGATATAATACTTAAAATTAGTATATGCAACAAAAAATTCATAAACTTCTTTTTAATAAATTACGGCGGATAAAATTACCCAAAATTCTCCCATAATTTAACGGTAAAGATTTTATTTTATATAAAAAGTAATTTTCTCCATCATAAAAACATGCTTTTAATTTTATTATCCTTAAAACTCTCAGAAAAGTAAATTAGTTTCTAGTAAAGAAAAAAAAGAAAAGCACTTCAACTTACTAAAAATAACATAAACAAAATTATGCAATAAAAAACACCAAAATATTCTTAGATTAAATAAATATTTACATATATATATTATCTCAATAACAAATTCATATCACAAAATAGTTTAAAATACCGACAACCGCTACTAAGAAAATCCATAACGCTGAACCAAACAAGATATAACTTTTATTTTCACCCCAACCATTTGGAGAAGCAAAGAAAACAGGTACACTAACAACCATTAAAAAAGAAACCAATACTAAAAATAATAAAGACAGTTGAAAACCTAAAATAACAATATTCATAAAATAAAAAAAACTTAAATAGAACGTTTTACTCCTAATAATAACTAAAATATATCATAAATAAATAACAAAATTATTTAATAGCAACAATAGCGCCTGCATCCTCTAAAAGTTTTTTTGCTTCATCCGCTTTTTCTTTAGACAGACCTTCTAAAATTATTTTTGGTACAGATTCAATAATATCTTTAGCTTCTTTTAATCCTAAACTTGTTAAACTCCGAACAACTTTAATAACAGTAATACGTTTTGTAGTAGGTACACTTTCAATAGAAACATCAAAGCTAGTCTTTTCTTCCACCAATTGCTCGTCTACTTTAGAACCAATCTGCTTTGCCGAATCCATCATAATATTAGAAGGCATACTAACATCTATATTAAACGTCTCTTCTTTCATATCAAAAATAACTTACATAAAAATGCAAAAAATATGAAAATAAATTAATTAAAATTAAACAACATATAGAGTCAAAATCTAACAAAAATTCACAAAATTCTCTTAATAAGATCTGATGCTTCTACAAGAGAAATTGTTTTAAGAATATCAATAACTTGATCTATTTTGGTAGACATTTTAAAAAAAATTTTTTTTAATTACAGGTCAATTTTCCTTTCAAACAATTCTAAGTATTATCAAACAAATTTACAAAAAATAAAAACAAAAAATATAGCGCTTATACTATCGTTTAGAATACTGTGGTGCCTTTCTAGCTTTTCGAAGACCATATTATTAAACTAGAATCAAAATTCTGTTAACAAATCAAACAGAACTACGAATTATCTGACTTTACAAGAATCTCAAAAACTTTCAAAACTAAAATTTATTTTTACGCTTTAAAGAAAAGTATTATACTTGAAAAAAATTTCTCCTAACCAAATTAAAGAATCTAAAAAATTAAACATTGCAACAAAAATCTGCTTCTATATAATATACAATCATTAATAATACGTAACTCACTTTTTCTTTCTTTACGTCTAGCATCTCGAGTTAAAAAACTATTTACCTGCAACGTTCTTTGAATTACACTATCTCCAATTTTATAAAATCCACGAGAAATACCCAATTTAAAAAAGTAAAAGTTTTCCTAATTTTTAACACTAATTATTTATAAAACGTAAAACTCCCTTAAAATTGACAAATACAAATTATTAATAAATCACAAAATTGCATCAACCTGACCTGCTAGACCCCCACCTTTCACCTTTACAATTAGATCATAACATTTTTCCAATTTTAATAATATCAAAGGTGACTTTTAAAATATATCGAAAGACGATAATTCAGTTTACTCACAAAAAATTTACAATATCATAATCGACTATAATATATAAAATAAAATATCAAGAATAAAAATCACAAGTACTAACTTTAAGAATGATAAAGTAGAAATATACCTTCCAAAAGTCTAACAAAATTAAAAAATTATAAGGTTTTGAAAAATTTCTTTTCTTAAAACATAAAAAACTCTTAGAGGATTATTCTGAACATATTCAAAAAGAGTACGCCCATTAATAATAATATTTCCTTGACCTTCTACCAACATAACATGTGCCACTGCAGATTTTCGAAAAAAGTCAGCTTCCACTCCTTAAACTTTTTTAAAAGTAAAAATATAACTAAAAATAAAAAAATATAAGTATTTTATAATACTAATTAAAACTAACTTTTCCAAAACTGTTCATAAATTTAATCATATTAAAAACTAAATTCTCCAAAACTCCTAAAATTTTACTTTAAAAAATGAACAAAAATAATCATTCTAAAACCATACATGTATGTTTTTATTTTTAATATGCTAAGCCCATACTACGAACGGTCTCAGAACCCAAATAAACTCGTACACTCAAAAAGTCTGTTGGACAAGCCGATTCACAACGTTTACAACCTACGCAATCTTCAGTTCTAGGTGCAGAAGCAATTTGCCCAGCTTTACAACCATTCCAAGGAACCATTTCTAAAAAATGAGTAAAACAAATTAAAATTTCCTCAAAGATCCGAATAAGCTCTATAAAAACATACGGCTCAGTCAAATAATTTTAAAAATACTTGAAGGTTTTTTTTAATCACTTAAAAAAGAATAAAACTCTATCAAATACTATTATAAAGTTTCAAAAAAAGAAATATATTATCCTAATAGATAAAGTTTTAATTTAAAACAACTTTCTTCAAAATCTTTTAAGTAAAAAGTAAAAAAGATCATTTATTATATTATAAAAGAATAAAAGAAATTTACATTTTAAAATCTAAATCATCAGACGTTATAACTAAAAAGAATTACTCAAAATAGTAAAATTTTCAATTTAAAACAAGCTAAATAAAAACCTAACATTCTTAAAGTTTTGATAATTATTTATAATAGTTCAAAAATAAATAGATTGTAAATATACTTAAATATTCCAATTAAAACTTTACGTATACATTATTTATATAAAGGCTTAACGTTTTAGCTAAACAGATAAAATATGTAAACAATAAATATACTTTTAATATTAATATAAAATAATAAATTTCTTTTATAAAGACCATGATAAAAATTCTGATAAACTGTGCCAAATTAAAACTATAAAAATAAAATAACCTAGAAATTTTTGCTTTCAATAATATTTGAGTAAATTGCTAAAGTAAAATAGCTTAAATAATAAACTTTTTTTCTTAATAGTATCAAACTCAATTAAAATAGTTTTTAAGAAATAAAAATTAAGTACATTCAAATTGTTAATTTATAAAATTATAATACTCGAACCAACACTTTACCATCTGTAGGACACGCTCTCACACATTGTGTAAAAAAGTAAATACTAAAATTCCTTTTCAAACTCTACATGTTAAATACTTAAACATAAAGCTTTTACTTTAAGAAACCCAAAGAGTCAATTTTAATTTAAAATAAAATAGCTATTTTATACAAGCAAACAAAAAAGAAACTACTACTACGCAATATTATAAATACTTTATTCAGTTAAAAAAATCCAATTAAAGAGATACATAAACATACGAAAATCAAAAAAAGTTACAAAATAAAAATGATATTTACTTACACAATTTACTTATACATTTATAAAACTCGCACACAACCTATACACGTATTATAAATTTTAACAGAATGAGACATAAATTACCAAATAAGCTTAAGTTATTACGGCACTTAAAAACTGTTAAAATTAAGGAAAAACAAATTTTGAACCTTTTTCTACTGAACGACCTAACGAAATAGCAAGAATAACATTTCTTTTTACTTTATTCTTCCAAATGCTTTTTCTTGCATTTTTTCGAGATTTCGAAGTTTTCTTCTTAGGAACGGCCATAAAATACAGATAAAATAATTTAATATTAATAAACGAAAAATAATGAATATAAATATAATTAAAACTATTAAAGCTTATCAATAGTCTCAAATTCAAACTTAATTTCTTTCCAAACTTCACACGCAGAAGCAAGCTCAGGACTCCACTTACATGCCTCTCTTATAACATCACCACCCTCTCGTGACAAATCACGACCTTCATTTCTATAAAACTAAAAATTGTGTAAAAGTTCGTTTCCAAACCGTACATAGCTTTAAAACTAAACGGCTTTATTCATCTTCATTAAATGTAATAATTTAAAGATCTTCTGACATATAATTCTCAAACGATTTTAAATATATTTTTGTCAGATTAATTTGTCCCCCAAAACTTTTAGCAAAAACAATTTATACAAACTACTTAATAGTTTAATTGTGTAAAACAAAAGCTTAAATCATTATACATTATTCAAATTATTTTAAGCATAAGAATACTCTTGCTACTTCTATATCTATACTTTTTAGATTTTCATTGTCTATTTTACATTTTAAAACATATTAAATAAATATAAAAACAATGTTGTCAATATTAAAATTTTGGCAAATAATATCAAATTCACACTGCTTGAACACATGCCTCTGACGCTACACGGTTATAAAACTAAGAACTTTATACAAACTCGTTTTCAAACGGTACATGCCACATATTAATAACATACTGCTTTAATTTCTTATTAAATGATTATAAAAACATGAAAGTAATAACTTTTTATAAATCTACTGACATAGTTTATATTTATTATACTTAGTAGTCAGAAAGACTTGTAATTAATTTTTACATTTTTTAAGTTTAAAGATAAAATAAATTATAAAAAATATTACTTATCAATAATGCCCAAATCAAATTATATATATTGTATTACTTCAATCTCTTAAAACTTAAAATTCATATTTTTTTCTTTAAACTTTTATTAAATATAATAATACCACTTATATAGTAATTTAATAAATAATTTTCTTTAAATTATCTTAAAAATTAATAGAGTTTAAAACTCTCTCAAATCCACACTGCAACTGCACCCGGATAAAACTAAATATCTCTCAAGTATTCGTTCCCGAACTGTACATACGTATTAGCAAACGTATACAGCTCTCACCCTAAAATCTTTATTTTATTAAAAAATTATTTATAATTGTATAGTAAAATAGAATTTATATAAATTAATCTTTTTGTAAAACTATCTACATTTCGAGTATAAAGTACTCGTTCTAGACGATAATGATTTGGCTAGCCTCCATGATAATATTCTTTGAGGCATCTTCCGACAAAAGGTTTTACCTGACTCTAAAAGAGTATAATGAGTTTTAGTCGGTTTAAATTGTAACTTTATTTTATATGCTCCTAGCAGGAAACCTTTGAGATAGATTAAATCTATCTCAATTCTAAATATATTTTGATGGCTTAAAGAGACAACGCACCAGTATCAAAGAATATTTATCTTAAATGTGTAATTTTTATAGTTACAGTGTTATGATAAGTCGTAGATAAATATTTAAAATTGGTTGAAGTAACCCAGAATCAATTTTTCCAACTATTTATAATTTTAAATTTATGTTGAGATTGAAAGCTTCTACAATGTCATATTACTGTTCCCTTCGGTTTTCACCAATGGATTTTTAATTGAATAGTTGTTATTTTTTGAAGACATAATTATGTAAAGGTAAGACATTTATATTCCGTCCCATCTGACGGCAAAACCTTAAAGGTTTTGTATAAAACAAACTTGATATCAGTTCTTCACCTGATTCTATCAATTTCACACTGCATTTCCCCAAGGATGACCCAAAGTACCTCCACCAAATTGTAAACATGCATCATCACCAAAAATTTCCGTTAAAGCTGGCATATGCCAAACGTGAATACCACCAGATGCAACAGGCATCGTCCCACCCATACCGCACCAATCTTGTGTAAAATAAATACCACGAGAACGATCTTTTTCAATGAAAGCATCACGCATCAAATCCACGAATCCAAGTGTTACTTCACGTTCACCTTCTAATTTCCCTACAACTGTCCCCGAATGTAAATGATCCCCACCAGACATACGTAAAGTTTTTGCCAAAACACGGAAATGAATACCGTGATTTCTTTGACGATCAATTACAGCATGCATTGCTCTATGAATATGCAGCAATAAACCATTATCTCTACAAAATAAAGCCAATGAAGTATTAGCAGTAAATCCTCCAGTTATATAATTTTAGTAAAATGTTCCATGTAAAACGGACCAAGTTCTAACCAAACATGGCAAAAACTTCTCAATTTACCAAGCTATCACTCAATGTTGTTTCAATTCTTAATTAGTTTTCCAAATAATAAGTATCTTTACAAACTATTACCTATTTAATAAACGCCTTATTTCTAAGCCTTTATAGTTTTTTAAAACTCAGCAAACCTCATTTTCTTTTTTTTAATTATATCTCTTAGTTTGCGCGCTTGCTTTCCCTCTCTATAGAACTTATTAAATTAAGATACTTCAATTCCCTTTTCTCCAATTTTTTAGAACATTAATATTAAAACAAAACGCACAACTTTTTTGGTTTATTCTTAAAAATGCTAATAATTTAAATATACGTTAAGAGTACATTAGGAAAATCCTTCATCTTTTTTAATCATGATTTACAATATTATGTATCAATATTTTTTCCCAAAATGCGATGTTTAATCACTAATTTCTCATAAATTCTAAAGTTATTATATTTAGATAGTTGAACCGTTTAAAAAATACTACTTATAAAACAGTTTACACCTACTATAATAAATAAAATAGTTTATTTTATAACCTAATCTAATTTGGGTATCTTCTCATTTAATATTGTTAATGAATTTTATTATTATCCGTTCTTCGTTGAGTTTGAATTATAATTTATTTTAATTCTAGCAGCCGCCCTCATGCATTATAATAGGAACCCCAATTTGTGCAGCAAAAGTAGCACGTTTATACATTTCCTCGCATGTTCCACCTGTAGCATTTAAATAATGTCCTTTAATTTCACCAGTTTCTGTTTGAGCTTTATAAATTGCTTCTGCACAAAACAAGAAACGATCTCTCCAACGCATAAATGATTGTGAATTTACGTTTTCGTCATCTTTAGTAAAATCCAAACCTCCACGAAGAACTTCATAAACAGCACGCCCATAATTTTTTGCCGATAAACCTAATTTTGGTTTAATTGTATAAAACTAACTAAAACTATACCTTTTTAGTCGCTTACGAACGTAACACAAACATTACTATTTATTTCGCTCTACTATAAAATCTTTAGTTACAAAATAAAATAAAGGTTCCATTTAAACAAAATACATTTATTAATAAATCGTCTCTTACAAATCACTTAAGCTTATCTTTTTCAAAAATATGTTATATCTACAAATAGATTTTCATATCACTCAATTAATTTTTTATATAAGAATAAACGCTAACTATTTTCTTCCTTATGATCACTTTATTTTTAATATAAATATAGGTATTGTTGTCAACAATGTCATATAGAAATTATATTCACTGGAGTCTATTTTATTTAAGCTTTACTTGAAAAATAATTGATGAATCGAAAAAATAATTTATTATAATACAACGGATTTTCAATTTAAGTTAAAAACTTATCCCATATTTATATATTAACGAATAAAAATAAATTCTATTTTCTCTTATGTTTTGACTTTATAAATTTTCATCACTATATTTTAAGATTTAAAAGTCTCGAGATAAAATTACTATAACAACTCAAATAGTCTTTAATAAAGAAAGGAAAAAACCACACACAACCTAATAAAGGTCGACCATATTTATTTAAACGATCACGCTCTACTTGGATACCATGAGGAGGTCCAGCAAAAGTTTTAGAATAAGCTGGAGGAATACGTAAATCTTCAAGACGAAGAGCACGTAACGCCTTAAACCCGAAAACATTACCAACAATAGATGTTAATAAATTAGTAACAGAACCTTCTTCAAATAAATCAATAGGGTAAGCTACATAAGCAATATACTGATTATCTTCGCCTGGCACTGGCTCCAAATCATAGCAACGACCTTTATACTAGAAAGTAGAATGTTTCTATATCGATTTTAAACAAACTCTTTGCAAACGAAAGAAGAACCGTTAAATTCAGAACGCTTTTAATATTAAACTAACATTTCTTCAAACATAAAAACATTATATAAATTTGATGATTGCTTGAAAATTTTAAGAAAAGAACTAATTTAACAAAATAAATAAACCTTACTAGACAATGTTAAAATTTTAGAAAACTCAAAAATCTTTATATTAATCTCTAATAACGTTTATCTTATTAAATTTCAATTTGAGATAAAAATTCATTTACACATTAAAAAAACATTCCAATTGACTTTTGATTTCTCAAAAATATCTAAATTAATGTATTTTAATTACTAAATATTAAAACTCAATAATTTTTAAAAAAGCCATAATTTCTTATATTATAATTATTTTTCAAAAAAATTTCCCGCACTGTCCAATTGAGTTAAACCATCTGTCCACACGGTTGTCCACGTACCTGTAGAAGACTCGGCAGCTACTGCTGCACCACACTCTTCAGCAGGAACACCAGGTTGAGGGGTCATTCGAAAAGCAGCAAGAATATCAGTTTCGGCATGAAACTCGGTCTCTAATCAAAAACCTGTTCCCGAACCATACGTTCAAATTATTTTTTGAATACGGCTCTCACCTAGAGTTTTTAAGCTGTTCTGTTTTAGGGTACAGGAGATTCCCTTATGTTTTTTTCCCTATGAGAAACGAGCTAACCTCATCAGAATTCTACCTTTACGAGGCCTCTTCCGACCTGTTAAAAAATATATAAAATTACAAAAGAAAATAATCAAATCTATTCTGAATTTAGTCGGTTTAGTTTGTAAATAAATTTCACTTATTTTTGTTAGAATACAATTGTATTATGTCTGATTCCCAAACAGAGGATCTAAACGAGTAAGAATGGTATATTTATCAAGTTTTAATAAACACTTTTCGTTTACCTTTTGTATATATATATATATTCATTAGGTCGGTAACTACAAACCGAGAACAAAATTTTCAGACATTGTTACTGTAATTAAGATAGATTGTATTTTTGTTACAAAAATTTTGCTAGCCTAATTTAATAAACCGTTAATCTCATGCTACTGTTCCCTTAGACGTTCGCCGTTTGTTTTTATTTTTAGATGTGAGTTAAGTAAGAAATTGCATTCAGTCCCATTCGACTGATTTTTCTTTCCAAGAAAAAATGTATTATTTATTGGAACCTATAAGTTCTCTCAAACTCGCACTACCTGATAGTCCGGAGTATAATAAGTAAGACGATAGTCTTTTACTCCAGCTTTGAATCCAGCACTTGTCTTAGTTTCTGTTTGAGGTGACATATTATTCAAAAGTATAAATTATATTCTAAAATTAATCTTCCCAGCACAAGATAAACATGGCATTTAATATTAAAAATCCAAAAGGTAAATTAAATAATTCGAAAAAAATTAACCAAACACTATTTGTTTGATTTTTGAGAAACTTGAAACCTTACCTTAGCTTTCCTATATAAAGTCGCAAACTCTAATTTCTTCTTATTATCCGAGAAATTTTGTAAAGACTCTTTTGCTTTATTAAAAGATTTTTCAGCCTCTTCATAGTTAATATCAAAAAACTAAGAAATACTAAAAGAAAACTCGTTTACAAACAGGACATAACAAAAAATTATCCTTCGCTTTTAAATATATTAAACTTCTTTTATCTATGATATAATAAAGTAATCACTTAAATATAAAATACAAAAATAAAAATAAAGAAAAATCAATAAATAATGTTCAAAACAAAACAATATCACTTCCAACAAGATTAAAAAACAATACTTATAATAATTAAAATAATAAATAATATCTATGATGAATCTTACAGTTCCAAATTCAGCTTCATTAACCAAAATCGTAATTTTATTATTATTAACTAAAGCGAAACCACCAGTTACAACAACAGTTACCCAAGTAGAACTAGATTCTGAACGAATAGAAATTACTCCAACATCAAGCCCTGTAAATAAAGGTATATGATTATTAAGAATACCTATCTGACCTGTCAAAGTAGGTAAAATAATTTCTTTTACAGTATCTTTAAGGAAAATACGATTGGGAATAATAATTGACATTTCTAAACTCATTATACATTTTAAGTCAATTTCATAATCAAACTACATTATAAAAAATTAAGATAATGTAGACGCTTTACTTATTGCCTCTTCCAAAGTTCCTATTAAATAAAAAGCCTGTTCAGGAAGATCATCTAATTCTCCACTTAAAATAAGTTTAAATCCCTCAATAGTTTCTGATAAATTTACATACTTACCAGGTGAACCAGTAAATACTTCAGCAACAAAAAACGGTTGTGACAAAAATCTTTCAACTTTACGAGCACGCGAAACAACCAAACGATCTTCTTCAGATAATTCATCCAAACCTAAGATTGCAATAATATCTTGTAATTCCTTATAACGCTGCAATGTTCGCTTAACTTGCTGCGCCGTATTATAATGATTTTCTCCAACAATCCAGGGTTGTAACATAGTAGAAGTGGAATCTAAAGGATCTACGGCTGGATAAATTCCCTTAGAAGCAAGATTTCTGGATAAAACAGTTGTGGCATCCAAATGAGCAAATGTGGTAGCAGGAGCTGGATCTGTTAAATCATCTGCGGGAACATAAACAGCTTGAATAGAGGTAATAGAACCTTCTTTAGTAGACGTAATTCTTTCTTGTAAAACTCCCATCTCAGTGGCCAAAGTAGGCTGATAACCAACGGCAGAAGGCATACGACCTAACAAAGCCGAAACTTCTGAACCTGCTTGCACAAATCTAAAAATATTATCAATAAATAATAACACATCTTGTTTATTAACGTCTCTAAAATATTCAGCCATTGTCAAAGCTGTTAAACCTACACGCATTCTAGCCCCAGGTGGCTCATTCATTTGTCCATACACTAGTGCAACCTTTGATTCCTGCAAGTTACCAGAATTTATGACTCCAGACTCCTTCATTTCCTGATATAAATCATTACCTTCACGCGTTCGCTCTCCAACTCCAGCAAATACTGAAACACCCCCATGGGCTTTAGCAATATTATTAATCAATTCCATGATCAAAACAGTCTTTCCAACTCCGGCACCCCCAAATAAACCAATTTTACCTCCGCGACGATAAGGAGCAAGTAAATCAACAACTTTTATACCTGTCTCAAAAATAGACAAATTAGTATCTAAATCAATAAACGAAGGTGCCGAACGATGGATAGGTAAAGTTTTAGTATAATCTACAGAACCCATTTGATCTACGGACTCGCCTAAAACATTAAATGAAATTAAGACATTTTAAAATAACTTATTCCTAAACCTAAACATGTAAATGACTTTACATTTGGCTTATGATAAATTTCAAATAGATTTCCATAATATCTACTACTGGCAAATTACTTTTAATCAAAATTGCAAAAAATTTTAATCTTCTAAGAAAAGGAAAATACGTGCAGAATTATAAGAAAATGAAACAAAAAATTATTAAACCTTAATTTTTTCACTAAGCAATCAAAGATCTCTAAACTAATTTTATTTAAAACTCTGCTTTATAGTAATTTAATAAAGTTATAAAATACTGTACTTTAAAACCAAAAAATTTACAACTAAATAGTTATTTGCTCGCACAAATCTGAAACTTGGAAAATTAACCCGTTATCAAACATAACATGACAAATCTTGTCATTAGGCTTTTCAAGAGTTAGTATTCGAAAAGATATAAAAGTTCTTTCTTGTGTTTATTAACCAAACAAAAATAGTTCTAGATATAAACTATTAACAAAATATGAAAAAACTTTAAAAAATACAAACAATCAGAAAATTATACTAATTATATATAATAATAACCCAATACTTGAAATCATAAAATTTTTCAAAAATAAAGAGTTGTTGAGCGCTAGAAAATTACTTAATTCACACTCGTACTCTTCCTAAAGTAGTTACACCAACAGGAACATTTAAAGCAGTTCCAGTATCTATTACCTTTACTCCACGTCGTAACCCATCTGTAGCACTCATTGAAATCGCACGAACAATATTATCTCCTAAAAGCTGTTGAACTTCACAAACAACTTTTAAAGCATCACCATTTTCGTCAGTAGATTCAATAATTAACGAGTTGTATATACTAGGCATTTTACCTGGCGGAAAAGAAATATCCATGACAGGACCTATGATTTGTAAAACAACCCCAGTATTTAAATTTGTAAGAGTTTTCATAATATAAAAAAAAAGTTAAATATAGTATTAAATTAAATTAACATAATCATTGAAAGAAAATTTATAAAGGACCTGAAATTCCTTGCTTACGAATCATCAAAAAATGTGCTAACATAAAACTAGCTGTAAGTAAAGGAAGAACAAAAGTATGCAAGCTATAAAAACGAGTTAACGTTGACTGACCCACACTTACACCTCCTCTTAATAATTCAACAATAAAAGAGCCGACAAAAGGATTAAACTGAGAATCAAAACCTTAATAAGAAACTCGTAAACAAAACCAATAATGATACTCACACATCAATAGGCTTTAAAAGAATAGTAAAATACTTATCCAAAAATTAATATTAAAAATCTTTTCACATCGAGAAAATTATATAAATGAATATCATTAATCTATGTTTATATTTAACAAAACCTCTTTTATACTAAAAGGAAAAGAAAAAATTTTTGCCACAAAAATAAACTAAAATAAAACCCATAAAAAATATTTACAAAACATAATAGTCAATAACATATTTTTTTTACTAAATACTCAAGAGAATATTTCTAAAAATACGTCTCAACTTTAATAAATTAAACTAAATACAAATTAATAACACAAACAATAGCATCAGGAACACCAGTAACAATCTTTACAGCCCAATACCCCACCTGATCCCAAGGCAAAGAATAACCTGTAACTCCAAACGAAACTGTTAGAGAAGCTAAAATAACACCAGTAACCCATGTAAGTTCACGAGGCTTTTTAAAACCACCCGTTAAATAAACTCGGCACACATGTAAAATCATCATTAAAAAACTAAGTCAAATAAAACTTGTAATCGAACAAAATGAAAAAATTTCTTTTATATTATGCTCTAATTTTAAAAAATATTTTAAGAGTTCAACGTTCTCTGAATAATAAAAGAACAAAAACTTTAACTAATGATATAAAAAGAGGAAAAAATCTCCTAAATTTTAATTATTTCAAATATTAAAAAATGTTAAATTTCTTTAAAGCTACGAATGCCATAACTAATTCAATTTAACAAAGATTTTTAAATACCAATTTACAAAAATAAATTAATCCCTGAAGAATCTAAACCATTATTGAAAAATCATACAATACCATCATACTAGCTGACCATCTATGTATAGAACGAATCAACCAACCAAAGTTCACATCATTCATTATATATTGAACAGAAAAAAAAGCTTCAGTAACAGTAGGTCTATAGTAAAAAGTCATGGCAAACCCTGTTGCTATTTGAATTATAAAACATGTAAAAGTAATACCACCTAAACAATAAAAAATATTAACATGAGGTGGTACATACTTACTACTTATGTCATCTGCTATTGATTGAATTTCTAAACGTTCCTCGAATAGGTTAATGAAAAACATTCCCTTAAAAACAAAACATGCTAATTTTACAGCATATTGCTTAAAAAATAGAATTTAAAATAAAAACTATTGAAAATTAAACTTAAAATATTTTACATCATTAATTTTCCTTATGTTCTGTAAAAAAACGTTATTCGTTTCCTAATTATATAAAATAATACTAATCTTTTATATCAAAAACTAATATGAAATATCTATAAAATAAAATTAAAAAAATATTAAATAACCGATAAAACACATAATTCCAATGTATAATTAAGTTTTTTGTCTTTACCGATGTTTTAAAATGCTCTATTTAAATTAATTTTGTTAAAAAAACATAAATTGACGTAACGATAAAATAAAAATTTTTTAAATAACCTTAAAAACATACAAAATTAAAAAATGCTATAAAATTTTATCAAAGAGCATGTCCCTAAAAGAATCAAACATCATAAAATTAGAGTAACGAACCGCACAACCAATCGTAAATCTTGCTCATAAAATTATAAAAATTTTTTATATAAGAAATTCACTAAAAGTAGAAATTAAAAAATAAAAATAAAACTGTAATTATTCAAATAAAAAGTAGATAATTGTAATAATAACAAGAATAAACACAAAATAAATATATCAATTATATAAACATTATTAGACGAAACAAAAAATTTCATAGTTTAAAAGAACTAGAAAATCCAATAATAAAAAAATTCTATTGTGATAACAAAGTATTAAATAAACTTATTATGGAAAAAATATCTTTTTTTTCGACTATTTTCATTAGTTCTATTATCGCAAGTATGACATTTTACTCTATATACATAGGGTTTGGGCCATTATCGAAAAACTTACGAGACCCTTTTGAAGAACATGAAGATTAATGATAAAACTAAAGAAAGTAAAAAAAAAAAGTAAAATTATGACAACTTTATCGAAAAATAAAATAAACAACCTTAAGGGTAAAGAAACGGTTCTTGGTAATATATTAAAACCTTTAAACTCAGAATATGGTAAAGTTGCTCCAGGTTGGGGAACAACCGTTATTATGGGAATTTTCATGGCATCCTTCGCAGTATTTTTAACAATTATCTTAGAAATTTATAACTCGTCAATGATATTATAAACTATTGTTATACAAAATAAATTGGATGTATAAATACCCTAATCTATTAACTTAAATTCCTTCAGAAATAGAACAAAAAGTAAAAATTTAAGTTAATATAAATTATGAAGTAATAATATGAAAAATTAAATTTTTGTAGTACACTGTATTTTCTTAGCACAAAGATTTAGTTCCCGCAAAGTATCCCTTGAAGTACAAAAAATCTTAGTTTATATTTCACTATATAAGTTCGAAATGGTATTAAGTGTTTCCATAAAACTTAAAGCACTAAAAAAATTTAATATCAAATAAAATGGGTAAAATTTTCGATCTATTAGTATATCTTGGCTAAAAGTATTGCTACTCGTACACCGAATACCTATATAACGACTAGTCTAGTCATGACCTTAAATAAAGAGCAATAATCTCGAGGTGGGCTTCTTACTTATATGCTTTCAGCAGTTATCCACTCCATACGTAACTACCCAGCGTATTCTTTAGGTAAATAAAACTGGTAGATCAGTGGTATGTTCTTTCCGGTCCTCTCGTACTAGGAAAAATTCCCCTCAATACTCTAACGCTCACACCGGATATGGACCGAACTGTCTCTCGACGTTCTGAACCCAGCTCACGTACCGCTTTAATGGGCGAACAGCCCAACCCTTGGGACGTACTTCCGCCCCAGGTTGCGATGAGCCGACATCGAGGTGCCAAACCTCCCCGTCGATGTGAACTCTTGGGGGAGATCAGCCTGTTATCCCTAGAGTAACTTTTATCGGTTAAGCGACGGCATTTCCACACACAACCGTCGGATCACTAAGACCGACTTTCGTCTCTGTTTGACTTCTAAGTCTTACAGTCAAGCTTTCTTATATCTTTATACTCTACAACTAGTTTCCGTTTAGATTGAAAAAACCTTTGTACGCCTCCGTTACTCTTTAGGAGGCTACCGCCCCAGTAAAACTGCCCCCCTGAAAATGTCAAATATCTGATTACCAAAATATTATTAGAATTCTAACGTCTTTAGAGTGGTATCTCACTGTTAGCTCCCCATCTTCCGAAAAAGAGGATCTTTGCTTCCCACCTATTCTGCGCAAAAGATGCCCAAATTCAATTTCAAGGTACAGTAAAGCTTCATAGGGTCTTTCTGTCCAAGTGCAAGTAAAACGCATCTTCACGTTTAATTCTATTTCACCGAGTCTGTTTTTGAGACAGTATCCAAATCGTTACGCCTTTCGTGCGGGTCGGAACTTACCCGACAAGGAATTTCGCTACCTTCGAATTCTCATAGTTAGAACTGCCGTTCACTAGGGCTTCAGTCACTAGCTACACTTAAAAAGTTCACCAATTTCTTTAACCTTCAAGCACTGGGCAGGCGTCGGCCCTTATACATAGTTTTTCAACTTAGCAAAGACCTGTGTTTTTGGTAAACAGTCGCTTGGACGAATTCACTGCGGCCTATTAAAGGCTCTCTTTATCCCGAAGTTACAGAGAAATTTTGCCGAGTTCCTTAAAAACAGTTACCTCGCGCCCCTTAGTATATTCTACAAACTCACCTGTGTCGGTTTGGTACAGGAACATTTAAATAAAGTAATCAAAGATTTTCTTGGAAGTATGACATCTACAAGTTCATATACCATAGCATATTCTTATTCGTTTCTCAACTCAAGATATTTTTATATATCTCTCAACACCTTGAAAACTTAAACCAAAACAACCAAAATCTGGTTTGTATAGCCTCCTTCGTCCCTATTAAACATTAAATATTGTACAGGAATATTAACCTGTTTTCCATCAACTACGTTTTTAAACCTCATTTTAGGACCTGACTAACCCTTTTTGGACGAACCTTGAAAAGGAAACCTCGAGTTTTCGGGGCATCAGATTTCCACTGATGTTTTCGTTACTTAAGCCGACATTCTCACTTCTGAATAGTCCACAAAAACTTCCATTTTTGCTTCTCACTAAAACAGAACGCTCCTCTACCGATAAATCTCATAGCTTCGGTAAATAACTTAGCCCCGTTCATTTTCGGCGCAAAAAGACTTAACCAGTAAGCTATTACGCACTTTTTAAAGGAAATTGCTGCTTCTAGGCCAACCTCCTGGTTGTCTATGTCGATTTACATCCTTTATCACTTAGTTATTATTTAGGGACCTTAGCTGATGATCTGGGCTGTTTCCCTCTTGACGCTAGAAGCTTATCCCCCTATGTCTCACTGACTAATTGAAATTATTTTCTTAGTATTTTGAGTTTGCCACAACTTGGTACTAACTTTCGCAGCCCTCGCCGAAACAGTGCTTTACCCCTAAGAAGTTCATAATTAATCGCTGCGCCTCAACGCATTTCGAAGAGATCCAGCTAACTCCGGGTTCGATTGGAATTTCTCCCCTAATCACAACTCATCTCCCAATTTTTCAACATTGGTGAGTTCGGTCCTCCAATTTGTTTTACCAAAACTTCAACCTGGTCATGATTAGATCACCCGGGTTCGGGTCTATAAATAGTGACAATTTGCTTTATTCAAACTCGACTTCACTACGGCTCCGGAAAAATTTACCTTAACCAAGCCACTATTCATAAGTCGCCGGCCCATTCTTCAACAGGTACACAGTTAATTCTAAAAATCGCCTATTGCTTGTAAACTTATGCTTTCATGATCTATTTCACTCCCTTCTCAGGGTTCTTTTTAACATTTCCCTCACGGTACTACTTCACTATCGGTCACTCGGACGGTTTTAGTCTTACAAGGTGGTCCTCGCTGATTCACACAGAATTCCACGTGCTCTGTGCTACTTGGGAAATAAACAATTAAATCTTAAGATGCTTTTTACAGGACTTTCACCTACTATGGTCTCAAATTCAATGAATTCAAAAACGCTTAAGAAAAATACAAGATACTCCCACAACCCCCAAAAAGGTTTAGACTAATTCCTTTTAGCTCGCCGCTAATAAGGAAATCACGTTTGTTTTATTACTATGGGTACTAAGATGTTTCAGTTCGCCAATTGTCAATACTCTTAATAAAAATTCTTAAGAGATCATTATAGGTTGCCCTATTCGGGAATCTTGAGATCAAAACATGTTTCTTGTTCCCTCAAGTATATCGTCAGTTACTACGCCCTTCTTCGATACCGAGTGCCAAGCTATCCAACATAAGTCAAAAATCATTTTACCCAAATCAAAAAGATGGAGATAAGCAGACTCGAACTGCTGACATCCGCCGTGCAAAGGCGGCGCTCTACCAACTGAGCTATACCCCCAAAGGGCCATGCTGGACTTGAACCAGCGACATTACCCTTATCAAGGGTACGCTCTAACCATCTGAGCTAAAAGCCCAAAAACGCATTAAATTAAATCTAATAGATAAAATCCAAAAGGGAGTTGTTCCAGGCTCACCTTCCGGTAAGCCTACCTTGTTACGACTTCACTAAAATTATAAACCCGGCCTTAGATATCTCCCTCCAATAAGGTTAGAATAATATATTCAAGCAAGGCCAACTTTCTTAGTGTGACGGGCGGTGTGTACAAGGCCCGGGAACGGATTCACCACCGTATAGCTGACCGGCGATTACTAGCGATTCCAACTTCAGGGAGACGAGTTGCAGTCTCCCATCCGAACTGAGGATAAGTTTAAAGATTAGCTGAGTTTCACAACTTCGCAACTTATTGTCTTACCCATTGTAGCACGCGTGTAGCCCAGGACCGAACGGCATGCGGACTTGACGTCATCCTCACCTTCCTCTAATTTATAATTAGCAGTCTTTTTAGAATTTTACTTAATAACTAAAAATAAGGGTTACGCTCGTTGCGGGACTTAACCCAACATCTCACGACACGAGCTGACGACAGCCATGCACCAGCTGTGTTTAGGTTCCCGAAGGCACAACTTTCTTTCAAAAATTTTCCTAACATATCTCATCCTGGTAAGGTTCTTCGTGTATCATCGAATTAAACCGCATGCTCCACCGCTTGTGCGGGCCCCCGTCAATTCCTTTGAGTTTCACTCGTGCGAGCATACTCCCCAGGCGGGGTACTTAACGTGTTAACTTTAGAAATGCTATAAAGCATAACTTAGTACCCATAGTTTACGGCTAAGACTACAAGGGTATCTAATCCTTTTCGCTACCCTAGCTTTCGTTTCTCAGCGTCAGTTATTGACCTAGTAAAGCGCTTTCGCCGCTGGTGTTCTTTTCAATATCAAAGCATTTCATCGCTACACTGAAAATTCCCTTTACCCCTATCATACTCAAGTTTAAAAGTTTTTAACGCTTTTTCAAGGTTAAGCCCTAAATTTTAACATTAAACTTTTTAAACCACCTACAAACTCTTTACGCCCAATAATTCCGGATAACGCTTGCACCCCTTGTATTACCGCGGCTGCTGGCACAAAGTTAGCCGGTGCTTTTTACCTCAAATACTATCATCGATTTTTCTTTGAGAAAAGGAGTTTACAATCCTAAAACCTTCATCCTCCACGCGGCGTTGCTCCGTCAAGCTTTCACCCATTGCGGAAAATTCCCCACTGCTGCCTCCCGTAGGAGTCGATTCCGTATCTCAATTCTCGTGTGACTGATCATCCACTAAGACCAGTTACTGATCATAGTCTTGGTAAGCCATTACCCCACCAACAAACTAATCAGATGCAAGCTTGTATCTAGGCGAAAAACTTTAACTTAGTAGCCGTATTGGGTATTAGCAAACGTTTCCGATTGTTATCCCCAACCTAAATGTCAATTCTTACATATTACTCACCCGTCCGCCACTTTCCAACATATGTTAGAACGTTCGGCTTGCATGTGTTAAGCACGCCGCCAGCGTTTATCCTGAGCAAGGATCAAACTCTTCATTTATTTAACAACAAACAAAATGCATTCCAAAAGAAAACGTAAAAACTGTTAACCGTATATTTGGGCCAGAAGGGACTCGAACCCCTGACTTCGTAGTTCGTAGCAACGCGCTCTAATCCACTGAGCTACAAGCCCTACTCCCCAGGTAGGATTCGAACCTACAGCAAACCGGTTAACAGCCGATTGCTCTACCATTGAGCTACTAAGGAAATAAATGAGGACAAACGGAGTCGAACCGTTGACAGTCTGCTTGTAAGGCAGATACTCTACCAACTGAGTTATATCCCCAACCACGACAAAAGATGTAAAGAAAAAATTTATTTCCTAAAACAAACCTGTTCCTGCGGGTATTAGATTAGACAAAATAACATTTTCTTTCAAACCTGTTAACCAATCAACTTTTCCACAGATAGCCGATTTAGTCAATATTTTTGTAGTATTCTGGAAACTTGCCTGTGATAAAAAACTTTGATTAGACAAAGCACCTTGTGTTATTCCAACAAGAATAGGTTCATATACAATTTTAATGGTTAAAACATTATTAATCCTTTCTACCTTATTCAGATCAATAATATCTCCAGGTAAAAATAAACTACTCCCCTGTTCTTTAATCATAATCTTACAAGTCATTTGTTTAATAATCACTTCAAAATGTTTATCAGAAATATTTACTCCCTGGGACTCATAGACACCTTGGATTTTTTTTAACAACAAAAGTTGTATCCTTTCAAAAGCCTTTCGAACAGAAACCACGTAGGTATACTTCTGTTGATAAAAATTATAGTAACTTGTTAATTTCCTATGAAAATTATTATCAAAAACTAAACCATCTCGTGTTCGTCGAGCTTCAAATAATTCCTCAATCTTAGGTAAACCTTGAACAATATCTATATTCTTCTTTTTTTGGTATAAATTATTAAAAAGAATACTATTTTTCTTAACTATTTCATTATTTTCAACTTGCAATTTAGACATTTCCAATGATAAATGAGGATTACTCTCCCTAAAAGAACAGGTAGTACTAGTTTTTTCTATAATTTGACCAAAAAATCTAAATTTTCTATTGAGGAAAGAACCCTTTCTTCCTTTTAAAAAAGTACCTACTCTTAAAAAATCTCGCGCTTTGACCCCGAGAAAAAATAAAATCTTTCTAGTATCAAAAACATCAAGCAAAAAATATCTATTAACATTAGCTTTAACAACAACATTAAAAAATCTTCTTTTAAAAACATAATTTAGACTAATAATATTTAAAGCTTTTAATTTCTGAGAAAGGAAAGATGATAAAGTAAAAAAACAAAAAATCTCTTTTTTAGTCACAATAGTAGCAAACACTCGACTTGAAAATAAAAAATTTTTTAAGAACAAAATCTGAAAAACCTTTCTAAATGTAACTATAGCATAAAAATTTTTGTAAGACATTAACTTATATTTAATAACCCATATAATCTTACGCTTAGTATTTTTTTTAATACCCTTAAAATCTCTAAAGTAAACAAAACCTGAAATATTTGTCCTAACTTCATCAAGATTAAAACTACTCTTTTTTATGATTCTAAAATCTAAGAGTTCGACTAAAACTTGTTTAATAAATACATTAGCATTTGGTTTCACAAAAATGACACTACTTTTAGGAACTAATACTTTCGCTTTCATAGTTCGTGTATAAAGAATAATTAATTTATCCACAAGGGTTAAAAAAATTTTCTCATTATAATTCGTCTGTACTTTCTTTCCACCAAAAGATAAGTCATACCAAACTACCCCCGAAAAAGGAGCAAGAATAATTCTTGAATTCTCTTCAGAAAAAACACCACCAGTATGAAAGGTCCTCATAGTTAACTGTGTTCCTGGTTCACCTATTGATTGAGAAGAAGTAATCCCTATTGTTTCTCCTAATTGTACAAGTTTTCCAGTAGATAAGTTCCATCCATAACACAATTGGCAAATACCATTTATTAACTGACAAGTCAAAGGAGATCTTATAAATAACTTTTCTACGCTATATAACTTTTTAATAAGATATCTACAAATATCTTGTCCCTTTGAAGCTATTATTATCCCAGAAAATATAATATCTTTCAATAAAATGCGACCAATTAATGTTTTAATAAACTTATTATAATGCCTTTTATCTAAAATTTTTGTAAAAACAACTAAAGAATTCCTAGAAAAACAATTAGCTTGTTTTATAATAAGTGCTTGAGATACAAAAATCAATTTACGGGTCAAAGACCCTGAATTTGCAGTCTTTAAAGCCGTATCAACTAATCCTTTTCTTGCACCATAACACGAAATAAAGTACTCCTTAATAGTTAATCCCTCCTTCAAATTACTTTGGATCGGAGTACTTAAAATTCCTCCTTTTGAATCTGACATCAAACCTCGCATTCCAACTAATTGTTTTATTTGAGTCACATTCCCTCGTGCACCAGACAAAATCATAATATATAAAGGATTTAATAAGTCTGTCTGACGAAAATTTTTCAACACTTCTACTTGTAAAGCATTATTTGTTTTATTCCATAAATCGATTGTCCTTTCAGAAAATTGCAAAGTCGTCAACTTACCTTGCAAAAAAATATGTTTATTCTTATTCAAATCACGATAACTATTTTTAAACAACAAAAACTTTGCTTTAGGTACTTTAAAATCAAGAATTCCTAAAGACAACCCAAACTGGGTAGCATTTTTAAATCCTAACGTTTTAAAACGATCTAAGAGTTGAATTGTACGTAAAGAACCAAAATTAAAAACATACCACAAAACTAACTTTCTAATCTCATTTTTATCAAATAGCCGATTAACCAATAATTCTTTATATTTCATATTTCTAAAAAATTAACACTATAATAAATTAAAATTCAAAACATATTAAAGAAATTCAACTAAAACTTTATTAAAAATAATTCTTCCAATAGTTGTACGTAAAAGATCAGTTTTATTATTTTAGAAAAAAGTAAGTCTAAACCAATAAACAAAAAGACAATATACTTATTTTATAACACTCTAAACTTATAAACCAAATAGGAAAAACTCATATATCTATCTCAAAATTTAAAAAGAGTAACAACATTTCAAAACACCAGTAATATTTAAAGAACTCTAAAGAAACAGTAAATTCTCAAAATAAAAGTATATGAACCGTTACAATTATAAAAACTTGAATTTTTAAAAAACAACCAAATATAAGACTGCAACTCTACTTTTTGATTTCTATACGCATTTAAAGCAAGTCTTAGATTCATAAAAACTTGAAAAAAGTAAAAATTTCTCTATAATATAAAAAAAATCTTTAATAATTAATATTAAAAACTCTAATCCATTTGTACAAAAAAAAGACAAAAAATATCTTGTAAAAGATAATATAATGATGTATTCTCAATGGTTAAAATATAAGAACCCAAAATCATATCTTGACTAACCATTAAATTAGAAGCGCCAGTAGAAGGCAACAAACATTGATTTATAGAAAAAAGCAATATTCGTGATTCCGCTTGAGACTTTAATGAAAGAGGAAGATGAATACCCATTTGATCCCCATCAAAATCGGCATTAAAAGCTGAACAGACTAAAGGATGAAAATGAATTGCATTTGTAGTCATTAATTCTACTTGAAAAGATTGAACTCCTAATCTATGCAATGTAGGAGCTCTATTTAAAACAATAGGATGAACGAACTAAAAATTTTAATTCCACATACGTATAAAGAATAAAATTATTCAACACATAAAATTAAATTTTGTTTAAATATAAATTTTTAACTCACATATACTTAATTATTTTTTTAATCAATGGTTGAACTAAATTCAAATTTTGTAAAACCAGTCTTGCCTCTTTCAATGTCTTAACCAACCTTAAGATGATTAACTTTTTAAAAATAAAAGGTTGAAAAAGTTCTAAGAAAAAAAATAAAGGATAAACTTTCTTTAAAGAAAAATAATAATACTAATTTCAAAGTAACTATATTACGTTAATATCATATATTCAACAAACAATAAACCACATGAATTCGCTGAGGAAGACCACATTGATTTAAAGACAATTCCGGTGCTACAACAATAACCGAACGAGCAGAATAATCTACAGTTTTTCCTAACAAATTTTTCCGAAAAAGTCCCTTTTTTCCCTTTAAGCGCGATGATAATGATGTTGAGACACTTCTCAGCTTAAAAAATTCAATAAAATATTTATCTAAAAAAACAAAATAAAAATAATTATTATAGTATAAACAAACCTATTCAACAATAACAAAAATAGAAAAAATCGAATATTAAAAGAAAGTTTTTCTGAGATCGAGTTAATTGGACAAATAAGATTATTAATTGATTTCTGTAATTTAACTTTATCTTTCTTCAAAAATTTTTCCGAAACAAACATCTTCTTTAAAAGCTTCAAGTTATTATTAATACGAATAATATCCGAATATTGAGAATTAAGCTCACTAATAGCAAAAGTATTATCAGAAAAACGAACAATAGGTCTCAATTTTACAGGTAGAACAGGCAAATAATTTAAAGATAACCAATCTGGTCGAGTAGAAGTACTCAAAAAATAATTTAGAATTTTCATACGAGCTCTATGAAATTTCATAAGTCTTTCTAATTTACTCTTTCCAGTTAACAAATCACGATCTGAAGAACCATCTTTCTTTTTCAAAAGTTGAACCAAATCATTAAGTTCATTAATTTATTAAATACTTTATGATTTACATAAAATAAAATATAATCAAAAAGTATTAGATAAAAAATAATAATCATAGAAAATATAAAACAATCACAAAACTTTTTCAAATAAGTCATTATATCTCTTTCATAACACTAATTATGATTTTTATCAATTAGCGTTCATATTACAACTTTCAAGAATCTAATTTAAAGTACCTATACTATAGAAAAGGAAACAAATTTAAAAATTCGATAAAAGAAATTATAATCTATTAGAAGTAACACATAAACTCATTTTAATAAAATTTCATTGAACTACTTAAAAAGTAAAATCAAAAGGAGGCACAAAAAAGATAGTATAAAACTCTTTCTGCATATAAAAATAGACGAAACGAAATTATCCTATCTTTCTTCCCCTTATCTTATTCAAAAAAAAAATAAAGCAGATAAACTTTTAATACTAGAAATAATAAGAAAAAATTAAATATATTAGAAAATAAGTATTTAAATAAACCCAATAAACCAAAACACAATTTTTATACAAATCTATTTGCTTAAGCAAAAAAGTCAATCCTTCAGCACCAGATATCTTTTTTTGAGAACCTGAGGTATAAACTAATAAATAAGACCTATATGAAAGAATTTTAAAAAATACATGCTTTGATTTATTAAGAATTAAAATAGATAAAATTTAAATACAAATATAATAATATAAGAAATCAAAGTACAAACTAATTAAATTTCAGCATTACTTCATAACTAAGAGACACCAAGTTAAACTCAATACAACAAATATTCTAATTAACAAGAAAAAAATATAAATTATAAGAACAAAAAAAAATTGTCTTTAAATTAAAACTTCAATCACGTTTCCAATATAATTAATACTATTTACATACCAAGGATGAATAACAGGAAAAATTAACTTAATAAGATGACTTAACTAAATTCAAAAAAAATGTAAATATATAAAAATAAACAAATAACTTAAAAAAAAACAGTAATGCTAGTTAAAAAACCACAATAACCCATTCTATAACTACGAACATCTTTGATTGTCAACTCAACATTACATACAGAACATAAAGAAACATTTTTTTTTATAAAAATATTAGAAGAAGATGATAACTTACATAAACATTTCCCTGCCCTAATTGGACCAAAAATCTGTTCACAAAATAAACCATTTAAAATAGGCTTAAAAGTTTTTGCATTAATTAATATTTTAAATTTAAGCGTAAGAATTTACTAAATTAAACAAATCTACAAGATATAAGATCGACATTTAATAAAAGCTTTAAATTTTAATATTTCTTTGAATCCCATAGGCTCTTTAACTTCACCAATATAATAGCCTGTAGGTAGCAACCGTTCGGTCCATTTTATAATTTTTCTCGGAGAAGCTATAGTTAGTTGAATATAATCTTTTTTTATAATACCCCCAACTCTAAAGAAAAAATCGGAAGCTAAACTCTGCGTAAAAGTTTCTGTCATAAGTCAAAAAATTTAAGTTTAGAAATTTTATCTATCTTTTTAAAATTTTAATATTACACAAAATAAAGTAAACCTTAAAAAAAGCTAGAATATGATGAATATTTATAAAGTTTTAAGTCTAGACATAATGATTGTAATTCTAAGACTAAAACCTTAAACGATTCGGGAAATCGGGACACTGGCAATACCTTATCTTTTAAAATAGTATTTAAAAGTTGCGATCGTGTTTTAAGATCATCTGACTTTACGGTAAAAAGTTCTTGCAAAAAATATGCTGCACCAAAACCTTCAAGAGCCCAAACCTCCATTTCACCAATTCTCTGACCTCCTTGTTTGGATTTACCTTTTAATGGTTGATTTAATATTGACGAATACGGGCCTATGGAACGGGCATGAACTTTATCTTCACCCATATGCATTAATTTTAACATATAAGAATATCCTATTGCAACAGGAACAATAAATCTTCTTCCCGTTTTACCATCGAAAAGATAAGATTTTCCGATATCATCTGGATTACAAAGCCAATGTTTATTAGTAATAACTTTTAATTGATAAGACTTATAACAAATAAATCGTGATAAAAGCTTAACCTCCTGATTTCCAGAAAATAATGGAATTTGATAATTTTCACATAAATTCTTCCCTAATAATCCTAACATTGATTCAAATATCTGACCCAAATTCATTCTAGAAGGAATACCTAAAGGATTAAGCAAAACATCAACGATAGTCCCATCTTCCAAATATGGCATATCTTCAAGAGGTAAAATTTTAGAAACAATACCCTTATTCCCATGACGCCCAGAAATTTTATCTCCTATTTTTATTCGTCTTTTTTCTGTTACAAAAATTATGATAGATAGAAGATTTTTCGTCTTTAAACAATGAACATCCGTAACTACTCCACCATTATTTTTCAAAACTCTCAATGAAACATCATTCATATTAAGATCTTTCAACAAACTTTTAATTACTCTTAAATTTAAAGATTTCAAGTTTAAAATCTTAATTTTTCCAACCAACAAAAAATCGTTTCTTACAGTAGTACCAATTCTAATAATTCCATTTTTCTTTAAAGTCTTTATTGACTGAATTTTAATCTGTGAAATGTTGCGAGTAAGCTTTTCGTTAAACTAAGTTATTACTTGTTATAAAACTGCGCAAAAAAATACCCTTTTTAAACAGCTTAAATAATTTATAACTTACCCAAAAGAAAACGTCTTCTTTAACTAATAAATATAAAACTACTACTTTAATTGACAAAAATAGAAAATTAAGTTACAAAAAGTAAAATACATAATTCATTTATAAACAAGTAAAGTTAACTAAAAAATAAAATATTTTATTAGTTCAAACTTCTATAGTTTTATCTTTAATTAAGTATGTTTTATATTTTTTAACATGTAAAGAAGTAAAAATTTTAAATTAGAATGAAAAAACATCTCTCATACCATTACCAAACATGACATAAAAAAGTTTTTTTAACATGCTTTAATTATTAAAAAGTTTTTAATAATACGTTAAATTCAAAATTAACAAAAAATAACAAATCTTTTTTTAATAAAGTAAATACTATTAATATTTTCTTTACTTATACAAATCCGAAGAAATGTAGATTCAATATAAAATATTAAATATTATTGATTAAAATAAAAAATATATAAATTATACATTATAGTACTCAAAAATTAAACTTTTAATACGTATTATAAAAATAAAAATCATTAAAATATTAACAACAGTACACTTATTCTTAAAACTATACATCTTCTAATACTAACCTTTTACTAATTACTATAGCATCTTCAAAGTTATAACCCTCCCAACCCATATAAGCAACTAACAGATTTCTTCCTAAAGCTAAACTTCCACCTATTATACTAGAACTTCCAGCAAGAAGAACTTTTTTTCGTTGCCAAGAATTTAGTCTAACAAAAGGCTTTTGAAATAATAAAACATTATCATTAGATTTACGATACTTCTTTAAAAAATATGTTTTACTATACGTTACTTTTTTTCTTTTCAATTTATTAATACTGTGAAATTGTTTTCGTAACTTTTTTTTAATAGAATAGTTAATATTTAATAAGCTCTTTCTAGCAGGAAACAGTTTACTAACAATAATTTTTGTAGAACTTACATACCTTACATAACAACTTTGTTCTGTAAGTATACTTAATTGCCCATACTTTGCCACTTTTTTAAGAATATCTGTCCTAACAATAGATTTCTCTTGTTCGAGTAAAGAAAGGGACTGACGTTGCATATTTGAACCCATTAAGACTCTATTTGCATCGTTATAACCGAGAAAAGGTATAGAAGATGCTGCTACAGATACAATATGATCATACGATGTTCTAATAAACTTGAAAGGCAAATTCTTTTTATCCTGAGAAACACTAACATAAAACACATGCAATTTGTTTATAAAATTTTTTTTTAAACTTATTACAAAATAAACAAAATTTTTATAAGTTCAATTAAATAATACCAAAATAAATAATACAAAATAAAAATAAATTTTTCCAAAATTACTAATTGTTAAAAAAAAATGACAAAAAAACTTTGACAATAAAAAAATAAAAATACACAAAAAAATTTACGACTTTTAAAACAAAAAATCACAAAATATAATCTCAAATAAAAAGGACTTTCTACAAAACCACTTTTATTTACTCTAGCGTTTTTTGAAAGTGATAGAACTAATCCAGCATTCTTTCCCTCTGCTGTTTCAATAGGACAAATACGAGAATAATGACTTGGATGAATCTCACGAATTTCTACACCCATAGGAGATTTACTAGAACCTCTTTCAATTATAGAAAAAGCAGCAATTTTTCTTTTATGAGTTACCTCAGCTAATGGATTCATATCTGAGAGAATTTGTGACAATTGATTAATAGTAAAAAAATTTCTCAAAAGATTTATAAAAAATTTTTCATTAAAAAAAATAATATTTTTCTGTCTAAGAGAATCATTTTCCAATCTCTTCACTAAAACTAAAACGTTCTCATTTATATGCATTTTTAGTTGCCCCAATAAAACTCTAATTTTATTTCTTAATAATTCTCCATTAGATCGAACTTTCTTATTTTCTAAAGAATCTCGCTCAGTCAAAAATTTTTCAATCTAAATATACGTGAAAATATTTATTATATTAATAAAAGAAGAACAGATTTTTTTTAATACAAAAAAAAACAACAACATTAAAAACTGTACAAAACACAAATTCTACCTTTTTTTAATAAATAAAAAATAGAACCCATGACATCTTCTGGTGTCAAAACTAGACTCTGATCTCTAAAAAAGGAATTAAATAACTTTTTGTTCAAACTTTTTCTACCACTAAGGCTCAAATGATAACTACTTGAAAATAGTAAAAAAAAAAATTCTATAAAAATACACGTTAAAACAAATTAGTTATAATTAAAATAAAATTTAAACTCTTTACATAAATAACATAAAACTCTCAATCTAAATAATTCATATAAATAAATTGCCTAACCGATTTTAAAAAATATAATTAAAACTTTTAAATTAAAAAACAAGAAAATTTCATCTAACGAACTTAACTAAAAATTTTGAGGTAAAAATTCTAAGTAAAAAACAAGATATTAGTGACAGACGAGTTTGATGAAGTCAAAAACATCTTTGAAAATATTAAAATACTATTCCGAACAAAGTAATCTAAGTTATTACTTACAAAAAAAGGAAAGAAACTAATAGTTCCAGAACCCAAGGAAATTAAAAATTTTTTAATAGAAACACCCATAGCTTGAACCAAAAGAAGAATGGGTAATCTTTTTTTTATGACAAAAAATTTTGTGTAAAGACTATCATATTTTTTATGATAAAAAATTTTCTTTTATAAAAATACAATTAAAAAATATAATTAATTCAAATCTAAGTATCCATAAATAAAACACAAAATCTCAAAGTAAGTTTAATTGTAAGCCAACTCCCTCGATCCGGGATTACAGTAAGAACTACAGACGAGTCACTTTTCTCTTCTTCTAAATAAACACCTGGACTACGTATTATTTGACTAATAATGACTCGAACTTTACCATTAATTACAAAAGTACCTTTTTCCGTTAACAATGGAATTTGACCAATAACAATTTTTTTATTTCTCTAAATTTATAAAAAAACTCATTTCATTTCATAAAAAAACTTAATAAAATAAACAAAACATCACATAACTATTAATTCAAAAACACATCTAATTATTGGATACCCTTTATAACTAACTTTCATCGGACAAATTATGTTAACCGAAAATGTCTTATTCTTTAAAAGACAAGTCTCAAGAGAAGTTCGAGGCTTTTTATATTGCAGTTTATAGGCATTAAATGTAATATCAAAGTCATAACTACGAATTTTTGAAAAATTTTTCAGTTCTTCCTTTGATAGGTAGAAAAACAATCCCCTCAAGATCTAGGCATGCAAGTTAATGCACCAAACTCAAAAAATATTAGGAAAACATTAAAACTCATAAATATTTCCATCCTCCTTATCTAAAAACTTTGTCTAAAAAATCATTACTAATAAGTACTAGGAACAAAAGAAAAATTTTTGTACTAGGCTAATCTAAAAGTATTTTAATTTAACTCAAAAAAGAAAATTTTTTGCTACAAACAAATAATCTCCATCTAATAAAATATTAAACTTCTAGTTCCAAATCGCACAGCCCTTCTTTCATAAAGATCTTAAAACTTTCTGTTTGAATAAAAGCATTAATGTTAATAATGGAGTAAAAATAAATAAATTACCTATATTAAATCATAAAAATATAACATAATCAAAACTTTTTTTAAATCCTTAAATTTAACAAATTTGAAACAAATTTTATCATAATAAATAACCTGTAATTTATGTTTCAATATTCAAGCAGTTCTTTCATAAAAAAAGTTTTTTAGTTTCCCTAGTCGTACCCTAAGGTGAGTGTAGCCAAATGGTAAGGCAAAAGACTGTGACTCTTTCATTCGCGGGTTCGATTCCCGTCATTCACCCAGCATTGCAAGGTTCAATAGCTCAGTGGTAGAGCAGGGGATTCATAAGCCCTTTGTCACAGGTTCAAATCCCGTTTGAACCATGCCGTTTGTGTACGCTTTTAGTTCAGTTGGTAGAACGTAGGTCTCCAAAACCTGATGTAGTAGGTTCAAATCCTACAAAGCGTGCCAAGAAAAGCCCCCATCGTCTAGTGGCCTAGGACACTTCCCTTTCACGGAGGCAACGGGGATTCGAATTCCCCTGGGGGTATTTTAAGCAGATGTAGCTCAGCGGTAGAGTGTAACCTTGCCAAGGTTAATGTCGTGGGTCCGAATCCCATCATCTGCTATAAGACGAGAATAGCGGAGTAGAGCAGTCTGGTAGCTCGCGGGGCTCATAATCCTGAGGTCAAAGGTTCAAATCCTTTCTCCGCCAAAATTTAAAGAATCCAAAAATGAACTGTGTTGGAGTCGAACCAACGTAAGCAAAACTAGCGGATTTACAATCCGCCCCCATTAACCACTCGGGCAACAATTCCTAACATTACTACGATGACTTTTAAAATTAAAATACAAAAAAAAGTACAAGCAGAGAGACTCGAACTCTCATATTATTCAATACGGAAACCTAAATACCGCGCGTCTACCAAATTTCGCCATGCTTGCAAACTGAATACGAAAACTATTTAAAACTAATAACTCTGTTAGCAATCTCAATAAAACACAATTAAGGAGAAAAATTTCAAAAACCGAATAAACTAAGCCAAATCTAATGGGAAATTATGTGCATTACGCTCATGGTTAAACTAAGAATTTTACGTCTCGTCACAGAACTGGACGTGAAACTTTCATTTCATCCAGCTCACCCATACTCTAACAAATAAAATATAGTTATCTTACGTCAGTATTAAAATTCAACTTAATGAAAAGCCGAAAGTTTTTAACTTTTTAAAATATCCTTTTCAATTACAACGTTTCAACAAATCATGATCAATGTGCTTTAGAACGATAAACTACATAAAAATTTTCTAATACTAATGCATTCCTGTAATGACAGATATACACTTATTTACTTTCTCTCTAAATATAAAAGAAATCTATCTAAAAGATTATTAAAATCTATGTATGGGGTGATAAAATATGCTTAAATATCTAGTCAAAATAACTATCATAAAATCCATAGCACTACCCCTAATATTTGCTTAACTTACAAAAATATAATTTTAAAAGAGGGACTTTTTTAAAAGTGTGATATTTTATCACCTAATTTGTTGATTCAATTTAAAATATTGTTGAATAAAGTTTATTCAAAACGTGCCGCACCATAACTTCCATACCTAAATTAGCTCTGTTAATAATATCTGCCCATGTATTAATAACACGACCTTGTGAATCAACAACAGACTGATTAAAATTAAAACCATATAACTAGATAAATATTATATAATTTATCCGAAACCAAACTCTACATGCAAAAATATGCATAAAGCTATAAACAAAACAAGACACATTACTTCTTTAATTTAATTTCTTTTGACTCTTAATTCTTAAGTCTATTAAAGTATTATATTCTCACAAATTTTGTAATTGTAAAATAACATTTCTAAATAAACCAAATAACAAATTTTTCATATTAAATTTATGATTACAAAAATTAAAAAAGTTTTAAGGTCTAACATTTTTTAAGAAATTACAAAAATTATTTACCTAACTAATAATTAAGTATTACGTCATGCTAAAATCATTTAAGTTTTTACCTCGAGGTTTGTTTTCGCTTCTGAAATCAAACGTTATAATTGTAATGTTGGTTGTGCTTTTAAAAACATACTAAATTAAAAATATAAAACTCCGCACATTTAAATTAAAAGCCATTGTTGAAACACCTAAAGCAGTGAACCAAATACCCATAACTGGCCAAATAGCTAAGAAAAAGTGTAATGAACGAGAGTTATTAAAAGATGCATACTGAAAAATTAAACGACCAAAATAACCGTGTGCAGCAACAATGTTGTTAGGTAGATAATAGACCCCCTTCTGATCCGATCACGTAAATTACTTAACAATCAGCTCAAACCTAAATAATCTTTACTCAGTCAAAATTTTAATAAAATTTCCTCTTTATATACAAGTACCAAAATTAATATATAAATTATTGTTTAACAGCATATTATTAAATTAAAAATATGATTACGTTTAATTTAATAATATATAAATTTTTGAATAAAGATATCAATTAAAAGCTACCCTAATTAAAATACATACGAAAATATAAAATATAATAAAAACGAAACCAATAAACAAAAATTTATATTAAATAGGTTTAAAATGTCAAAGCTTAAAAAAGAAACTTTCCTTTGACCAAAACCAAAATCAGAATAAAATATAATGAAAAAAACATTAACTATACTATCATTAACAATTCGCACATATGTTTCTTCTTCTTGACCAAATTTATAATGAAACTAAAATATTGATGCTCCAAGATTTTGTTCTAAAACTTTACGTACAATATCTAAAAGTATAAAGCTTAAAAATTTTTTAGAAATAACCAAATAATTTACATAAAAGAATCTTTCAATAATATAAACAGAAAATGAATGAACATTAACTAAAATACAATTGATATCGAAATATATTAATAAAATTTGCTTTTTTAAATTACAACTGATAATAAATAATAGAAATACTAAACTGATTATAAAATTTTTAGTACAACACAAATTTTTCTTTTAATTTAAACAAAAAAATTTTAAATACAATTTCCTAAAACATTACGTTTATAATAAATAAACTATAGAAACATAAATAAAAAGTGTATTAGCGAGACCTTAAACATTAAATATAATTTCGCGTACACCAGCGTTAGCAGATTCATTTTCAGTAGTTTCACGAATTAATGAAGAAGTAACAAGAGACCCATGCATAGCAGAGAAAAGAGAACCTCCAAAAACACCAGCAACACCTAACATATGAAATGGGTGCATTAAAATATTGTGCTCAGCCTGGAATACGATCATAAAGTTAAAAGTACCTGAAATACCTAAAGGCATTCCGTCCGAGAACGATCCTTGACCTAAAGGGTAAACAATAAATACAGCAGAAGCGGCAGCAACAGGAGCACTGTAAGCAACAGCGATCCAAGGACGCATACCTAAACGGAATGAAAGTTCCCACTCTCTACCCATATAAGAACATATACCTATGAAAAAATGACATACAATTAATTGGTATGGTCCACCATTGTATAACCACTCGTCTAAAGATGCGCTCTCCCAAATAGGGTAAAAATGTAAACCAATCGCATTAGATGTTGGAATTACAGCTCCAGAAATGATGTTATTACCATAAAGTAAAGAACCTGAAACAGGTTCACGAATACCATCAATATCAACAGGGGGTGCAGCAACAAAAGCAATTATAAATACAGAAGTAGCAGTTAACAATGTAGGAATCATTAAAACACCAAACCATCCGATATATAAACGATTTTCTGTTGATGTTATCCAAGCACAAAAACGAGACCAGTAGCTAGCGTTTTCGCGTTTTTCTAAAGTAGCAGTCATGAGCGTTAGTAAAATTAAAATTAAGTTCCCACAAATGACGAAATAAGCTTGGTAAAGTCGAACCAACGACATTCGAGTCAAGCATGTTCCGCCCAACCCGATTACCACTTCGTCAAGTATGTTGAAAACCTCGTAACACAAATTCAAATCTAAAATTAAATACCTGTTCCTGCGGGGAACAAAACAGACAAAATAATTTTAGGAGGGACAGTTTATACCAGCACGAGACAATTTTGAGCAGAGCAAACTTTACTATATACGTGCTGTACATGCATGAGCCATTACATACTTTAGAGAAATACATAGCTTCTACCACTACGAGACAGTTTATACCAGAAATAGACAGTTTTATTTATTTTTGTCTGTTTTAATACCCGCAGGAACAGGTTTGAATTTGTTCATATTGAAATTTTGTTATAACCTGATTGCGGTGGTTAGACGGAAATGGTAAAGTATTTTGTTGGAGACATGCTTTATTGTAGGTTGTTGGTTCGACTTTCGTCATCTAGGTCATCTATAGTTACAAATGTTTATGTAATGTTCCTACATGAGCATTTGTTTTATAAAAGGTGGTTTCAAGGTTTTAACTAAAATTTGTTCATATTGAAATTTTGTTATAACCTGATTGCGGTGGTTAGACGGAAATGGTAAAGTATTTTGTTGGAGACATGCTTTATTGTAGGTTGTTGGTTCGACTTTCGTCATCTAGGTCATCTATAGTTACAAATGTTTATGTAATGTTCCTACATGAGCATTTGTTTTATAAAAGGTGGTTTCAAGGTTTTAACTAAAATTTGTTCATATTGAAATTTTGTTATAACCTGATTGCGGTGGTTAGACGGAAATGGTAAAGTATTTTGTTGGAGACATGCTTTATTGTAGGTTGTTGGTTCGACTTTCGTCATCTAGGTCATCTATAGTTACAAATGTTTATGTAATGTTCCTACATGAGCATTTGTTTTATAAAAGGTGGTTTCAAGGTTTTAACTAAAATTTGTTCATATTGAAATTTTGTTATAACCTGATTGCGGTGGTTAGACGGAAATGGTAAAGTATTTTGTTGGAGACATGCTTTATTGTAGGTTGTTGGTTCGACTTTCGTCATCTAGGTCATCTATAGTTACAAATGTTTATGTAATGTTCCTACATGAGCATTTGTTTTATAAAAGGTGGTTTCAAGGTTTTAACTAAAATTTGTTCATATTGAAATTTTGTTATAACCTGATTGCGGTGGTT